GTTTACTTTTCTAGTTAGAGACCAACGTCTTGGAGCTAGTGTGGGGTCTGCCCAAGGACCTACTGGGTTAGGTAAATACCTTATGCGTTCTCCGACTGGAGAAATTATATTTGGAGGGGAAACGATGCGTTTTTGGGATCTCCGTGCTCCCTGGTTGGAACCCCTAAGAGGCCCTAATGGTTTGGACCTGAGCAAGTTGAGAAAAGACATACAGCCTTGGCAGGAACGACGTTCGGCAGAATATATGACTCATGCTCCTTTAGGTTCTTCAAATTCTGTGGGTGGTGTAGCTACCGAAATCAATGCGGTGAATTATGTCTCTCCCCGAAGTTGGTTAGCCACCTCCCATTTCGTTCCAGGATTTTTCCTCTTCGTAGGTCATTTGTGGCATGCGGGAAGGGCTCGTGCAGCTGCAGCAGGATTTGAGAAAGGAATTGATCGTGATTTCGAACCTGTTCTTTCCATGACTCCTCTTAACTGAAACAAGAGATCGAACCAGATGGAAGAGAACTCGATTCAATTTCATTACATCAATCTCCCATATCGGCGGGATAGAAATATTTGAAAAGACTCTCTTTCCAACTGGATCCTTGTAGCTCGGCTATCTCCAGCCGAGCTATTCTCTTTTTTTTACTGGACCGAACTAATAAATGTGATTTTTGAAAAAAAAAAAACAGGAGAGAGAGGGATTCGAACCCTCGATAGTTTTTTAACTATACCGGTTTTCAAGACCGGAGCCATCAACCACTCGGCCATCTCTCCCGGGGACAACTTCTATTCTACCCCTTCGGGTAATATCTAACTATAAGCGTAAGGTCGGGCCGATACCAACCATACCTGTTACATATGATGATTTCTCATTATAATTTGGAATGGAAAAAAGAAACGAATTTCCCTCTCCTCTCACACTCAAATATCAAATTGAAAAAGTTTGAAAAACTCGATCAATTTATGGTCAAATCCTTTCCATAGTGCATTTGATCAGAATTGAAAATTGGGGATCGGATGGTATAGTCTATTCAATCTGTTGGGAGCTTGTAAGATCACAACCATGACTATTGCTTTCCAATCGGCTGTGTTTGCATTAATTGCTATTTCATTTTTACTAGTGATTGGTGTACCTGTTGCACTTGCCTCTCCCGATGGTTGGTCAAGTAGCAAAAATGTTGTATTTTCGGGTGTATCATTATGGATCGGATCAGTCCTTTTTGTAGGTATCCTTAATTCTTTCATATCTCAGATCTGTTCTAGATGTTTTAGGTTAAAACTCCCCCCCCTCCCGGAGGGCTTTATAGCTCTTCTGAAGGGCCTTTTCCTTCAGGTCCAAGGAGGAGGGGTTTTCCGTAATTGAAAAAAGAATTGGACCATTAAGAAATGGTATCTACTTACGAATGGGATTGAAGATATATGTATTTTCCATATTATGTTCAAATTATATGAATATATCATATATTCATAACGAATAAAATGCGGGTATGGTTGAATGGTAAAATTTCTCTTTGCCAAGGAGAAGATGCGGGTTCGATCCCCGCTACCCGCCATATTCAAATGGAATATGAAAATGAATAGTTCATGTATTGATCGTATCTTTTCTTTTCCTCACTTTTCATTCTATTATAAAATGAGAATGAAGAGAGTAATCCTTTCTGGACCAAAATACTTCTTATCTTCTGGTCTGGCGGAGACGGGATTTGAACCCGTGACCTCAAGGTTATGAGCCTTGCGAGCTACCAGACTACTCTACTCCGCACCATTGATTGATATCATAAACAGAATGGGTACACCAAACAATCATGGATACACTATCCCTATCCCTGATAGGGATAGGGGTACTTTTTTATTATCACAAAAACTTCAATAACTTTTTTTTCTTTTCCTACCAACTCGATTTTGTTATCCCGGGCAATAAACATGCGTGGGCCATCTCACGGAGTATGTGTCCGGACAATCCAAAGTCTCGATAGTTGGCTCTAGGTCTTCCAGTTGAAGAACAACGTCGATGGAGACGTGTAGGTGCACTATTACGTGGTGAAGATTGCAATTTTCTATGAATTTCCCATTTGTCATCCAATGATGAAACTTTGCTTTCTTCCTCCAAAGATTGACGAATCAAATGATATTTCCGTTCCAGTGCTTGTCTCTTCTTCTCTCTCTGAATGAGACTCTTTCTCGCCATAATAGTTCAGTCGGTACTATTACCTACCAGGAATCAAAATATAGATCAGATTTTAGATGGAGAAATATTACGTTGATTATTTTTTCTCTGTGGGGTATTGTCATTGATACGATCATATCCCATTCACTTATGAAATTGATGAAGAATAATTAACCAAATTTACCTGATGTAGAGGCAATTAAAAAAGCTGCATAAGTGAATATATAACCTACGGAAAAGTGAGCTAATCCAACTAATCGTGCTTGAACAATGGAAAGAGCTACTGGCTTGTCTCTCCATCGAACTAAATTAGCCAAAGGTGTGCGCTCATGGGCCCATGCGAGAGTTTCGATCAGTTCCTGCCAATATCCACGCCAGGAAATCAGGAACATAAATCCAGTAGCCCAAACAAGATGCCCGAATAAGAACATCCACGCCCAAACAGATAAACTGTTCATACCGAAAGGATTGTATCCATTAATAAGTTGTGAAGAATTTAACCATAGATAATCTCTTAACCATCCCATTAAATAAGTGGAAGACTCATTAAATTGCGCTACATTACCCTGCCATAACGTTATATGCTTCCAATGCCAATAGAAAGTAACCCATCCAATAGTATTCAACATCCAGAAAACTGCTAAATAAAAAGCGTCCCAGGCCGAGATATCGCAAGTACCACCCCGTCCCGGACCATCGCAAGGAAAACTATAACCAAAATCTTTCTTATCTGGCATTAACTTGGAACCACGCGCATCCAAAGCACCTTTAACTAGAATCAATGTAGTTGTATGCAAACCTAGAGCAATAGCATGATGAACCAAAAAGTCTCCAGGACCGATTGTTAAGAACAATGAATTATTATTATCATTAATAGCATTTAACCAACCAGGTAACCATATGCTCTTACCTGCATCGAATGCTGGACCACTTGTTGAAGATAGGAGTACATCGAAACCATATAAGGTCTTACCATGAGCAGATTGTATCCACTGAGCAAATATGGGCTCGATCAATATTTGTTTTTCTGGAGTACCGAAAGCAAGCATAACATCATTATGAACATAAAGTCCCAAGGTATGGAAACCTAGTAATAAGCTAACCCAACTAAGATGAGATATTATTGCTTCCTTCTGTTCCAACATTCTCGCCAATACATTATCCTTATTCTGCTCCGGATTATAATCCCTAATGAGGAATATAGCTCCATGAGCAAAGGCCCCTGTCATAATGAACCCGGCAATGTATTGATGATGAGTATATAATGCAGCTTGGGTGGTGAAGTCTTGTGCTATGAATGCATAAGCGGGTAAAGAATACATGTGTTGAGCTACCAAGGAAGTTATAACCCCCAAAGAAGCTAAAGCAAGACCCAATTGAAAATGAAGAGAGTTATTGATTGTGTTATAAAGACCCTTATGTCCGCGTCCTAATCGGCCTCCTGGAGGAACATGTGCCTCCAAAATATCTTCCATACTGTGACCAATACCAAAGTTAGTTCTATACATATGACCAGCAATTGAAAAAACAAATGCAATAGCTAAATGATGATGAGCCATATCAGTCAGCCACAAACTTTGAGTTTGTGGATGGAATCCTCCGAGAAGAGTTAGAATAGCAGTTCCCGCCCCTTGGGAGGTACCAAATAAGTGACTACTGGAATCAGGATTTTGAGCATAAAGATTCCACTGACCTGTGAAAAGCGGTCCTAACCCTTGGGGATGCGGTAATACATTCAAAAAATTATCCCATCTTACATGCTCTCCCCTTGATTCAGGAATAGCGACATGAACTAAATGCCCTGTCCAAGCTAGAGAACTGACTCCGAAGAGTCCTGACAAATGATGATTAAGACGGGATTCGGCATTTTTGAACCATGAAACACTGGGTCTCCATTTAGGTTGTAGATGTAATCTACCCGCTATTAAAAAAATGGCAGAAACAAATAGCAAGAAAAGAGCTCCAGCATAAAGATCTTCGTTAGTGCGTAAGCCGATTGTATACCACCACTGATAAACACCGGAATAAGCAATATTGACCGGACCGGGAGCACCTCCCCGGGTAAAGGCTTCTATAGCTGGTTGACCAAAATGAGGATCCCAAATTGCATGAGCAATGGGTCTTACATGTAAGGGATCGCGTACCCATGCTTCAAAATTGCCTTGCCAAGCCACATGGAACAAATTACCAGAGGTCCACAGAAATATTATAGCCAACTGACCAAAGTGGGAAGCAAAAATTTTATGATAAAGGCGTTCTTCGGTAATATCATCATGACTCTCGAAGTCATGTGCGGTCGCAATACCGAACCAAATACGACGAGTAGTTGGGTCCTGGGCCAAGCCTTGGCTGAACTTTGGAAATCTTGATGCCATAATGCTTTTCAAATCCTCCTAGCCATTATCCTACTGCAATAATTCTTGCCAGGAAGAACGCCCATGTTGTGACGATTCCACCCAGAAGGTAATGAGCTACTCCTACAGCACGTCCCTGTACAATGCTCAAGGCTCTGGGCTGGATAGCAGGAGCAACCTTCAATTTGTTATGGGCCCAAACGATAGATTCAATGAGTTCTTGCCAGTACCCACGGCCGCTGAATAAGAACATTAAACTAAACGCCCAAATAAAATGAGCACCTAAAAATAAAAGACCGTATGCAGATAATGAAGAACCATAAGATTGGATTACTTGAGAGGCTTGTGCCCATAGAAAGTCACGGAGCCACCCGTTAATCGTAATGGAACTCTGTGCAAAGTTTCCTCCCGTAATATGAGTTACCACTCCCTGATCACTTATACTACCCCAAACATCGGACTGCATTTTCCAGCTGAAATGGAATATTACTACCGAAATTGCATTGTACATCCAGAATAAACCAAGGAAAACATGATCCCAGGCAGATACTTGACATGTTCCTCCTCTCCCGGGTCCATCACAAGGAAAGCGAAAACCAAGATTCGCTTTATCGGGTATTAAACGGGAGCTACGGGCAAATAGAACACCTTTAAGTAGGATTAAAACAGTCACATGGATAGTAAATGCATGAATGTGATGTACCAAAAAATCCGCGGTTCCTAATGGAATTGGTAACAAAGCCACTTTGGAACCTACTGTCACCAAATCACCACCTCCCCAGGTTAAACTGGTACTCGCTGTTGCACCGGGAGCTGTTGAACCAGGTGCTGAAGCATGAGTGTTTTGTATCCATTGAGCAAAGATAGGTTGTAATTGTATAGCAGTATCTGAGAACATATCTTGAGGACGTCCTGGAGCGCTCATAGTATCATTATGAATATACAGACCAAAACTATGGAAGCCTAAGAATATACATACCCAGTTGAGGTGTGATATAATTGCATCACGATGTCTAAGAACGCGATCTAATAAATTGTTGTATTGAGTAGTTGGATCATAGTCTCTTACCATAAAAATCGCTGCATGTGCAGCAGCACCAACTATGATAAACCCACCAATCCACATATGATGTGTGAACAGAGAGAGTTGGGTACCGTAGTCAATAGCTAGGTATGGATAGGGGGGCATCGCATACATGTGGTGAGCTACGACAATAGTTAAAGATCCTAAAAGAGCTAGGTTAATAGCTAATTGAGCATGCCATGAGGTAGTTAAGATCTCGTAAAGACCTTTATGGCCCTCCCCCGTAAATGGACCTTTATGAGCTTCTAAAATGTCCTTGAGGTTATGGCCAATGATCCAATTGGTCTTATACATATGACCGGCTATCAGGAAAAGAACTGCAATAGCCAAATGATGATGCGCAGTATCGGTCAGCCACAGACCCCCCGTTACTGGATTTAATCCTCCACGAAAAGTCAAAAAGTCTGAATATTCCGACCAATTCAGGGTGAAAAATGGGGTCAATCCCTTCGCAAAACTGGGATAAAGTTGAGCCAAAAGATCGCGATTCAAAATAAATTCATGAGGAAGTGGTATCTCTTTAGGATCCACTCCAGCGTCTAGAAGTTGGTTAATGGGTAGAGAGACGTGTATTTGGTGTCCTGCCCAACCTAGAGACCCAAGTCCTAGTAACCCTGCTAAATGATGGTTCAACATGGATTCTACATCCTGGAACCAAGCCAATTTTGGAGCAGCTTTGTGATAATGAAACCAACCAGCAAAAAGCATTAACGCTGCAAAGATCAATGCACCAATTGCAGTGCAGTAAAGTTGCAATTCACTGGTTATTCCAGATGCTCGCCAAAGCTGGAAAAACCCAGAGGTTATTTGTATCCCTCGAAAACCTCCACCTACATCCCCATTCAATATTTCTTGACCTACTATTGGCCAAACTACTTGGGCACTGGGTTTTATGTGAGTGGGATCACCCAGCCATGCTTCATAATTGGAGAAACGAGCGCCGTGAAAGTACATCCCACTTAACCAAATAAAGATGATGGCTAGTTGACCAAAATGAGCGCTAAATACTTTGCGAGAAATATCTTCCAAATCATCAGTATGACTATCAAAATCGTGAGCATCAGCATGTAAATTCCAGATCCAAGTGGTAGTATCAGGGCCTTTAGCTAGCGTCTTTGAGAAATGCCCAGGTTTGGCCCATTTTTCAAAAGAGGTTTTGACAGGATCCCTCTCTACTACGACCTTGACTTCTGGTTCCGGTGAACGAATGATCATTGAGTTCTCCCCTTTCCGAACGGAACATTAATAAGAAGAAACCTGCCAATAGGAATTAGTGAACTTCCGAGAGAGATATCTCAACTCGGTTCTCCCCTTCTTTTCTAGTTTATGACTGGAGCGACTATGATATGGGAGTCGATCTGAGGCAGGTGTTTATTGTTATTATGACATATCTTTTAGGTGCTTAATGGACCGAGGGCTGTTATGAGCCAAAAAAGGCCTTTTTAGTGTAATTTAAAAAGCATTTCCGGTGATTATTACACCATTTCTAAATGTATAAATATATATCTGTATATATATATGCATATATATTTATACATCTATTGATACTCCTCCGCTCCGTATGTCCCATAAAAAAAAAAAGACCATCCATCCATCCATTATTAATCATTATTCATGCATCATTAATGAAAGACATCTCTAGATGGATTTTACCCCTATTAAGAAGATCCATTAACAATCTAGAATCAGAAAAGGTATTCTTTGTTATATTGTCAATATATTCCTATAAGATGCCGACGGGATAGAATCTTAATTTGGGGAATATTCTGGAAGAATTCCATTGATTTCGATAAAATAAGATATTAAATAATGAAAACGATTTCCCGATAATAGAAATTATCATTCTCCAAAGCGTCCTGTAATCTTTAACCAATTTTGTGCTTCGATGTAATTGCCCGGAGCAAGTGCTATAGCTTGTTCCCAATACTCAGCAGCTTGATCGAACCAAGCCTCCGCGGTTTCAGGATCTCCCTGTCGAATGGCCTGTTCTCCTCGGTCGGGATAGGTCAACTTTCAAAAGTTTTCTTCCCTCAGAACCGTACTTGAGAGTTTCCTACCTCATACGGCTCAATCAACTATTCTTTGGTCCTCTACCCAAAATTTCAAAATATTATTGAATTGGAGATTATTCATTGGAAGTTCAGATTAACCAAAGGACCAGAAAAAGTCAATGACATGAGTTTCTGATTTCACTTCCAATCAATTCAATTAGAAGGTTCTATCTTTTCTCCTACCCTCAAAAAGATGAAGTATAGGAAGATATATACTTCAGATTGATCGTCCAAATCAAAGTCTTTTTGTAAGGTAACTATCTCAGTTCCGTATAGAATTTTTAAAGAGTACTTTCTGTCTGGAGTACTTCACATCTTTAGGATCTGATGCTACACCGCTGCTCAATAGCTTAGTAGATCGACTCTATTACATAAGTTGATTCCTGATTCTTGTCAATGAGCAGATTTGATTGTATCAGCCCGAACCTTCTTTCAATAATTGATCTTTATGGTGCTTTCATCATCAATTGAATTTTTTATCCATGGAATGCTTAGGCTCTATCTATTCATATTCGGGCTCCTATGAGAGATGTTTTTTTTTGCTACAGCTGATAAAAACCGTTACTTGGGACGGTGCATATGTAGAAAGCCTTTTCTTTTGTCCTTACCCGTAGTAGTTATTAACTAAGTTATTCTATGGTACAGATAGCCGCACGTAATGACAGATCAAGGCCGTATTATTAAGAGCTTGTGGTAGGGATGGGTTTCGTTCTAATGCCTGAAAATAATATTCCAAAGCCTTCGTATGTTCCCCATTACTTGTATGCACAAGACCTATATTATATAGTATATAACTTCGATCATAAGGGTCAGTTTCCAGTCGCATAGCTTCATAATAATTTTGTAAAGCTTCCGCATATTCCCCTTCCGATTGAGCTGACATCCGTTACGGTCGTTCATTCCATTTCAATGATCTCCGCTTCAAAACCGTACATGAGATTCCCACCTCATACGGCTCCTCCTTTCTTTACAGTAGGTAATACGGGGAGTAATCCGTGGAATTGAAAAAAAAAAAGGATTCTGACCCAATATTATGAATTAACAGGGGCTAGTGTATTTCCAATGAATCTCTAGCCATCCTTCTTGCAAAGATTCTTTTCCGAACACCAAGGATCTTAGTACTAGGAATGGAACCTCTAACAATTTCTTTGTTCTTAACGCCCTGTAATCTCCGGGGATTAACCACTTCAACAATCTCCGATGGTTCCATGATAGGGGTATCCGAAGTACAAACGAGATGGATGTTTGTTGTCCCAACCATTCTCACTACCCTTCGGAAAAGGGTAATGCCTATGGACTATAACGAAGCTTTTGTGTTGTCGATTTCCATACGTAGTGCTTTCTCCCCTCATGCGCACCTATCAGATAGGTTCAACTATAAAAGCAAGGCCTATTGCATAGGTGTAACCTTTCGCTCGGTACTAAAATCCTCAGGAGATTAGAGCATCTAAGGCTGCATTGACCGGGGATACACGACAGAAGGAATTGTTCTATCTCCAGAACTCACCTTCACTGAGCGTAAGTTTTAATTCACCCAATTTTGATTCCCGAATGCCTTTTTTTCCCCAAAAAAAGAAGAACGGAAAAAATATCAAATCACACCATCTCTGTAATAGGTAAATGCTTCTTTCTCCTCCGGAGCCATCGGGATTATTCGCAATAAGATATCCGCTACAATTGTGAAGGTCTTATCAATAAAATTGTCATTTCTCTGAGATCTAGGCATAGTCAATTACAGATTAGATAATTTCCTTCATTCCCTTATACAAATGATTCCATGAACGAAATTTTTTTCTGGTGCACAATACCATAAAATGGATTTACTTACAATCGGAAATATGTTATCATTCTATTCCAATTTATTCTTTCAAATGGGAATAGATAGGGAATATTTTGAATAATTGTTCATTAGTAATATGAATAATAATGGAAAAAAGATTCGTATTGAAAGAATACTAGATTCGGTAAACTCGGGAAGTCCAGTTCGATCATGATCCGAACAAAGAAAGAGTTAAACGATCGAGCATTGCATAATGAGAATGAAATGCCCACCCAGCTATTGTGTGCTTTATCCATATAGATAAACGAATATCGGGAAAAATATAGTCATCATTACACAGGATCATTGCCAAAGAATTAGTTCTTATACAATTGATAAGACGATAACTACAGATCCATATATATTCATAATATGAAATGGATAAGTTAATCTGTCTCAAATTATTGATTGGTCGATCTGAATAAGATCGTCAGATCAACAGGGATGATTGAGGATTTCCTAAAATAGGAGGAAGTTGGATAAAATGTCCTTTCGTCTTTATTTATTATCTATTTCTTTCCGAAAGATTGAACTGTTCGTACCCGAACAAAAATAATTCGTAAGGAAGTTGCTATTCACCAATTTTGTTAATTAGAACCAAGAGATCTCATAGGAAAGATGGCCGAGCGGTTCAAGGCGTAGCATTGGAACTGCTATGTAGGCTTCTGCTTACCGAGGGTTCGAATCCCTCTCTTTCCGTTTCTTCACCCTACTATTCGATTCTCATCCATTGTTTTTCTAATCGATTGAATCCCAATAGGACGTCTTAATTCTGGGATCAATCTCCTTCTATTTGTGATATAGAAAATAGAACGAACATTGGTTGGTGGTATGGGAAAGGTAAAGACCATTTGAAGAAGCAATAAAAGTATCGTGGATAACAAGTAAGGTACAGAAGGATTATAAAATGTCCCCTTCGGGGAGGGGAAAAAGAAGGGAGAAGAACAAAATTTACAGATGTCCAGCAACCCAACCCCTCCTTTTCATTTCATTCTCGATTCAAGCTTGACGGGAATAATACTCTACGACCAGCAATTCATTAATCTTCAAACTGATCCATTTACTATCTATTATTTGATTGATGAATCCTTTATATTGTAACGAATGAAAAGTCAAATGATTTGGCAATTTATCCCTCTGGAACAGATCTAGATTCTTCCTAATAATATCTCTCAATCTTTGTTGATCTCTTATAGTAATAACATCTTGAGGTTTGCAAGGGTAACTTGGTATATCTACCATATGGTCATTGACCCGGATATGTCCATGATTAACTAATTGTCTAGCACCCGGAATGGTGGGAGCCATACCCAATTGAAAAATAATATTATCCGAACGCATTTCAAGTAATTGCAATAGGACCTGGCCCGTTGATCCTTTGGCTCTTCTAGCAATACGAACATATTTCAGCAATTGTCGCTCCGTTAGTCCGTAATGAAAACGCAATTTCTGTTTTTCTTCTGGCCGGATACGATATTGAGATATTTTCCTGGAAGAAGACCGGTTCATAGAATCCTTTCTGTTTTTGGGTCTTTTACTAGTGAGCCCTGGTAAAGTTTTAAGACGACGTATTATTTTTAAACGAGGTCCCCGATAACGGGACATAGAAACTCCTTATTCAATTAACAAATAGTGCTGGAAAGAAGAAAGAATAGTATAACCCGTACGAGTACTGGAATTCTTTTATATGGAAAACGAAGATCTTTCTCCAATTTGTTATAGATCCTTCATTCATCCCGTTCCTAGTTGGGAGTAAGTGATCATGGCATGACGGACCCGACGAATGATCGGAAGAGTATTCTCCATTCCATCTTGATCCTAACAAAACTTTGTGGATTATGGGAATGAGAGGAACGTAAAAGAGCCAGCTATCGGGATCGAACCGATGACCATCGCATTACAAGTGCGATGCTCTAACCTCTGAGCTAAGCAGGCTCAATGGAATATAACTCCTCATTTCATTGGTGTGAGATCCATAGATTCTTTTGGAATCCTAACGATTATAGCGCGAATCAGATTCAATGACGCAATCCAGATTACAATTACAACGGAACATTGTTTGAATGTAGATTGTAGATTCCTTCAAGGGAAAGAAAAGGGAAGTAAGGATGAATTTCTATCGATCGTTTTACTCACTCTTCCAAATCGACTAGGGGAGGATAATAACATTGCATTTGAAATGCAGAAATAATATAATGATTACCAGCCAGTAATATTCGATTGGGGTAGAGATAGAGATGGCGAGAGAAGGGGAGTAGGGCAGAATCTCCCACCCAATATTGAGCAAATATCCAATGAATAACACTGATGGATATTAGATCCTATGATTATGATCTCGTTCTACGAGAAGGGGATATGGCGGAATTGGTAGACGCTACGGACTTGATCGAATTGAGCCTTGGTATGGAAACCTACCAAGTGATAGCTTCCAAATCCAGGGAACCCTGGGATATTTTGAATGGGTAATCCTGAGCCAAATCCGGTTCATGGAGACAATAGTTTCTTCTTTTATTCTCCTAAGATAGGAAGGGGATAGGTGCAGAGACTCAATGGAAGCTATTCTAACGAATGAATCTCATTTGGTCCAATACTGTATTTATAGAACGCTCTATTTACACCTAAAAAGTGGGAATGTGATATAACATCAGACAAAACTCGCGATCAGAACTTGAATCGTTCCAAGCATCTATTCGTAAGATAGATGCCAGATTCGAGTTGAAGTACTGATTTTACATTAAGTAATCCAATTATGAATTTCTCTACTTTAGATAGAGAATTGAATCAGTTTTTGGAATAAATGGTTGGACGAGAATAAAGATAGAGTCCAATTCTACGTGTCAATGTCAACAACAATGCAAATTGCAGTAGGAGGAAAATCCGTTGGCTTTATAGACCGTGAGGGTTCAAGTCCCTCTATCCCCACCTAGGTTCGTTCCCGAACGACTGATCTATTTTCTCCAATTCCATTAGTTCGAATCCATTCTCACTTCTCGATTATTTTACCTCACTATTTTTTTTCTTCATGAACAGAATAAATTAGAACATGAATCTGTCCATCCATTTTATGACAAGTTGAGTTGATTAGATAATAAGTTGATCATATTATCAATTCATTATGTGATAGATGATCCACATAGATGAAATCATTTGGAAATTATTCAGTCGCAGTCCATTTTTTATCATATTAGTGACTTCCAGATTGAAAATAAGAAAGATCATTCTCAAAACTGGAAAAATAGTTTTTTCCTTATTTTTAGTTGACACAAGTGAAAACCCTGTACCTGGATGATCCACAGGGAAGAGCCGGGATAGCTCAGTTGGTAGAGCAGAGGACTGAAAATCCTCGTGCCACCAGTTCAAATCTGGTTCCTGGCAAGATGTCAATATCCATGTATCCATATACATGGATATTGACAGATACGTATGTATATGTACATACGGAGACACCCCGATCAAAATAGATAGATGAATCAATCTATTCTGCTCTTCTTTGCTTATATTGTCCCTCCCTGTCCGTTCCAATTGAATCTCGATACTCCCGTACATATAAAAAAGTAGGATCGAGAACTCAGAGGGCAAGATTTTACGGTGGGAATAGAATCTATTATAAGCTCTAGTATAAAATCAATCGAATCTTCCTTTTGGTTCTCGTATATCGTGTGCACGATATATCATTATCGATGCGTCAATCAAATATTTTGATTCGTTAATCCATCCCTCTTCCATATTACCGGATATGGAAGAATTGAATGGATAAGAGGCTCTGATACTAGTCGGAATCTATTCATCCCATTCTGTCCGAACCGAAATGGGATGTATTATTCAATAGAATTGAAGGGTTGAAGTAGATCTAAACGTTTCAGAGGATATTTCGAAAGTAGATTCGAATTGAGGTTCAAAAGATTGATGTAATAACTTTTGATCATAGTTCCCAGTATGAATACTGAATCTAACATGATGAAACCTATGATTTATCGTGAAATATTGTATTCTTTCCTTGTTGGAGCTCTCTTTTCTTTCACGAAGTTTCATTATAGCATCTATAATAGCCTCTGGTTCAGGTGGGCAACCTGGCGAATAGACATCCACAGGAATTAACTTTTCTACTCCGCGAACGGTACTATACGAATCTGTACCAAACATTCCTCTGTGATAGTACATGTTCCCATGGCAACTACATATTTTGGTTCGGGCATTTTTTCGTATAATCAATCTCACTACAGAAGGAGCCTTTTTCATGATCACAGTCCTCGCCGTTACAATGAGATAAGCTCGTCCAAGACCAGATCTTGGTACCGGACCGTAACGATCGGAGTCGAATCGCGAACCTATTAATGAGGCGAATTCGATGGAACCACGTACCGTAAAGGAGCGGCCATAGACCGGAGAGTCTGGCCCAATTCGTTCGACGGATCGTTTGGGGTAGTTGAAATACCTGGATTCGAAATTGTTTGATTGAGTAAAGGTAACTCTATAGGATTCATCATTGGCTTTATGTCATTTTGTACTTCCCTCCTCCCTCTCCCCCCCCCGAATACTCGGAAACTGAGAAACATTCCAATGTTCCTTTTCGCCACAGAACCAACGATGAAAATAAGCACGAGAATTGAAGCTCTTATAAATACAGATATACCCTGTATACTAGAACTCATAGCCCATAGATAAAGGGAGACTGTTCCAACATCAGGAACAACAAGAACTGAAGTGAACATATAATGATCCTAGATCGGATCAAAGTATCTCCCATTGGTTCGATACTTGATTTGTAACTAGTAGTCCGGTTCTTTACCAATGGGGGCCAAAGCTCTAGAAATAAAGGATGCAAGAATAGGTAGGAATGAGGCTAGATATTAATGAAGATATCCAGCCAGAAAGTATTCTATTCGGGAAATAGAATATACTCCTTTGAAATAGCTCAAATTCTTACATTTTTCCATCAACTTCTTCATCATTCTCCCATCCACCATGAGTGGATGACCAAAGGACCGAACAATCAATACAATAAATTATAATGGATTCGCATACAATTGTTCGTTTCGTCCATGGCTTATTATCAAATTCATTCAATGAAATTTGATTCGAATGTCTATTGGTAATACTTGACATGAATCAAGTATGAGAGAAAGAATGTGATTGGATCCCGAACTACTCAATTTCAGATCTGAGTCTATACTAATATTATAGAATGAATATGTTGATGATCTTTATTCAGCATCCATGGCTGAATGGTTAAAGCGCCCAACTCATAATTGGTGAACTCGCGGGTTCAATTCCTGCTGGATGCAGGAGAACTGCACATATCCATTATTTATGGAATGGGAAGAAGGATGAAGAATAACAGCAAACATTTGAACAGTACCAACCCTTTCATTTTATTGAAAGGTTTGGTACTGTTCAATTAAGCAATACACGATAACAATCCATCAGAGTCTTTATTATCCACCTATTGAAATAGATTCAACAGCAGCTAGATCCAGAGGAAAGTTATGAGCATTACGTTCGTGCATAACTTCCATACCTAACCTATGATATATCTGTATAATTCAATTGGTATATGATCAGCTATAATAATAGCTACAGGGGAAAAAAAGAGAAAAAATGAAAGGAGGGATAAAAATTGATGGATGAAGTTAAATATCCAGTACTTACGGAGAAAAGTATTCGTCTATTAGAAAGGAATCAATATACTTTTAACGTCGATTCGCAATTGAACAAAACAAAGATGAAAATTTGGATTGAACATTTCTTCGATGTTAAAGTAATAGCTATGAACAGTTATCGCCTCCCTGAAAAAGGAGGAAAGAGAGGGTCAATGATAGGACATCCAATACGTTGTAAACGTATGATTATTACACTTAAACCCGGTGATTCTATTCCACTCTTTTCAGAACAATAAAATGAAAAAAAAAATTTGAAACTAAATGGCCATCCGTTCATATAGAATTTTAACTCCGGATACACGCAATAGATCTGTATCAGGTTTCGATGGAAGAGTGCAGTTGGACCCGCAGAAGAAATTGACCTCTGGACAGCATCATTGTGGGAAAGGTCGTAATGGAAGAGGAATTATTACCGCAAGACACAGGGGAGGGGGTCACAAGCGTCTGTATCGTCAAATTGATTTTCGACGGGATAAGGAACACATATCGGGAAAAATTGTAACCATAGAATACGACCCTAATAGAAGTGCATACATTTGCAAGGTGCACTACAAGAATGGCGATAAGATGTATATTCTGCATCCCAGAGGGGTCATGATTGGAGATACTATTCTTTCTGGTCCAAAAGCTCCTATATCAATAGGAAATGCCCTACCTCTGAGTGCGGTTTGAATTATTAAATCACGTGATCGGAAGCAACCGATTGGGTTTACAGCGAAACCTATAAAGCTATCACTGATCCAACTAGGACACTTTTACGGGACGAACCCCAAAGGGAAACTGAGGATAAATGACAGCAGGTGATTGGATCCAAAAATTGTTCATATCGGATCATTGGTTCCGAAGATATGATAATATGGAGAGGACCAGATTTTTTGTCCGAAGCATGAACAAACTGGAATAGAGGCACCCTAAAAAAAGACAAGTTACTAACATTTGATCTGATGGTCAGAGGCGGATTCGGAGCTGGACAGTGGTAATAATTCCCAAAAGGAAAAGATGGGGAGAAGAAAAAAAGTAGAAAGAGAGAGAAGAGAAAAAGATGTTTAATATGCCTCCTACGTTATCCATAACATACGAAAGTATTAGCGTAATTTGATAAAGTCATTCATTCTGAATGCTACATAAAGAATATAAGCCAGATGATGGAATAGAGAGACCTAGGATGTAGAGAATCGGGACATAGAGAATACAATAGATGCCCTTTCTCATCTCGATTCTATTTAATCAATATATGTAAATAGAATCTCATATACATCCAGAAAGCTGTATGCCCTGAGAGAGGCTTGTACAGTTTGGGAAGGGATTTTTATTTATCGGAATAAGAGTCTACTTCAACCAATATGCCCTTAGGCACGGCTATACATAACATAGAAATAACACTTGGAAAGGGTGGACAATTAGCTAGAGCGGCAGGTGCTGTAGCAGAACTTATCGCAAAAGAAGATCGATCGGCCACATTAAGATTACCATCTGGAGAAGTTCGTTTAATATCTGAGAACTGCTCAGCAACAATTGGACAAGTGGGTAATATAACTGCAAACAATAGAAGTTTCGGTAAAGCCGGAGCTAAACGTTGGTTGGGTAAGCGTTCTGAGGTAAGAGGAGTAGCTATGAACCCTGTAGACCATCCTCATGGAGGTGGAGAAGGAAGAACCCCAATTGGCAGGAAAAAACCCGTGACCCCCTGGGGCTATAGTGCGCTTGGAAAGAAAAGTCGGAAGAGGAATAGGTACAGTGATGCTTCAATCCTTCGTCGACGTGAGTAAGAATGGTTGGATATCCATAAAAAAAAAAAAAGGAAAGAAAGGTAATTGATCATGGCACGTTCGCTGAAAAAAAATCCTTTTGTGGCTAATCATTCATTGAGGAAAATTCAAAATCTAAACATAAAGGAAGAAAAGAAGATAATAGTGACTTGGTCCCGGGCATCTGTCATTGTACCTGCAATGATCGGTCATACAATTGCTGTTCATAATGGGAGGGAACATTTACCCATTTATGTAACAGATCGTATGGTAGACCACAAATTGGGGGAATTTGCACCTACTCTACTTTTTCAGGGACATGCGAGAAACGATAAGAAATCTCGTCGTTAATTGAGAGATACTTGTCATTCATTGGGGAGGATGGAGTCAATGGGAAATAATAGTCCAGGTCCAGAGATACGAGCTTTGGCGAGAAATATACGTATGTCTGCTCATAAAGCACGTAGAGTAATTAATCAAATTCGTGGTTGTTCATATGGACAAGCACTTATGATATTGGAACTGATGCCTTATGGGGCCTGTTATCCCATATCACAATTAATTCATTCTGCGGCGGCGAATGCAAATCACAATATGGGTTTGAACAAAGCCAATTTACTCGTCAGTAGAGTTGAAGTGAATGAGGGTGCTGTTTTCAAAAGGGTTCAACCTAGAGCTCAGGGACGTGGTTATCCAATACAGAAACCCACTTGTCATATAACTATTGTATTGGAGGAAATCTCCAGATCGAATGATCCGATTATGTCAATAGAATCCCGAAAAAGAGGATATGTATGGCGCAGAAAATAAATCCACTTGGTTTTAGACTTGGTGTAACCCAAAATGATCGTTCCCATTGGTTCGCGCAACAAAGGAATTATTCCAAAGATCTCCGAGAAGATCAAAAAATACGTACTTGCATTGAAAACTATGTACGAACACATATAAAGAGCTCCTCGAATTATGGAGGAATTGCACGTGTAGAGATTAGCAGAAAGATCGATTTGATTCAGGTCAAAATATATATAGGATTTCCCAACTTGTTGTTAATAGAAGGTAGGGGTTTTCAAGGAATTGAAAAATTAAAAAACGATGTACTAAATATGCTCGATTCTGTGGACCGAAAACTTCACATTGCTATAGAAAAAGTTGCGAAACCCTATAGAAAACCTAATATTCTTGCGGAGTATATTGCCCTACAACTAGAGAAGAGAGTTCCATTCAGAAAAACAATGAAGAAAGCTATTGAACTGGCTGAACGGGAAGAGGTAGAAGGTATTCAGATCCAAATTGCAGGACGTCTCGACGGAAAGGAAATTGCCCGGGTCGAATGGGACAGGGGAGGTAGGGTTCCCCTACAGACAATTCGGGCTAGGATTGATTATTGTTATTATCCGGTTCAAACCATCTATGGAGTTTTAGGGATCAAAATTTGGATCTTAGAAGAGTAGGAATAATGGGTCTTTTTCCTAATCTGCCCGATGATGGATCATCAATTCTATCAGATCGAATAGAAATTAGATTTACCATTTCGGAACCGTGCTATGCTTAGTGTGCGACTCGTTGGAATCGAGCTTTTCATTCTTTTCCGGAGTTATGGAGAATTCGAAATAAGAACGGATTGGTCTCTGGTATAAATAAACTAGAGACTAACTCATTGCTTCATATTGCCAAGATCCAATAACTATGGGTAGATACTATCGCCTCGTAAATACTTTCTTCCACGAGAAAAAAATGAGATTTTTATCTCTCGTGAAGCGAGAAAGGTGTTTGGTAATGCGGAAAAAGAAAAAAAAAAGAAGGAGAAATGAAATCTTCTACTAATATTGTATGGTTCATTAATTACCCTCCGAAAAGCAGTGTGATAAAGCATAAGAATCATCCTGATTCTTTCAAGCAAGATTGAAGGGATTCAGTTTATGAAGGAGAAAGAGCTTCGGGTCGATGGAAACTAAGGAAATTGATTCCGTAACAGATGAAAAGAAAGCTCCATTGCAGAGGGAAAACCTGGGCATTTAGAGAGAAGCTATGGAACGATGGAACCTATGACTGCATAAGATCATATAGGAATCTTAATCATTCATTGGATAGGATGGCGAAATAAACCGAAAACGAATTAATCTAATTGGAGTCTATAAGTAGGTCGACCCCATGGAGCAAATATCGGAAGAGTCAATATTCGCCTGTGAAATTATTTATTAAGAGTCTCATTGGATGGAAAGAGTTATTCGTCCTGTATATTATATTCTATATACAATATGCGTAATGCGTAGATATAGACTCATTTATATATAACTAATAACTACACATTGATTGTCCAATTTGACATGGATTATTCACGAGGAGCCGGATGAGAAGAAACTTTCATGTCCGGTTCTGGATTAGAGATGGGATCAAAATACTATTAACCATCGACTATAACCCAAAAAGAACAAAATTTCGTAAACAACATAGGGGAAGAATGAAAGGAGTATCTTATCGCGGCAATCGCATTTGTTTCGGTAGATTCGCTCTTCAAGCACTTGAACCTGCTTGGATCACATCTGGGCAGATAGAAGCCGGACGAAGAACGATTACTCGTTATGCCCGTCGTGGCGGAAAAATATGGGTACGTATATTTCCCGACAAACCTATTACAATGAGACCTGCAGAAACACGTATGGGTTCCGGGAAAGGATCTCCCGAATATTGGGTATCCGTCATCAGACCAGGTCGAATACTTTATGAAATGGGTGGAGTATCTGAAACCGTCGCTAGAGCAGCTGCTAGAATAGCTGCATACAAAATGCCTATACGTACTCAATTTGTTACTACTTAACCCATACAGAATCAAAGAGCTCTTTCTAGTGAAAGAAGATTACTAGTTGGTAAGAACTCTTCCTTTTCTTTTTTTTTCATGTTATCTGCCGAAGTAACAAATCTTTTGGAGGAAAAATGATTCAGTCTCAAACTTATTTGAATATAGCGGATAACAGTGGAGCCCGAAAAATAATGTGTATTCGAGTTCTAGGAGCAAGTAATCGTAAATGTGCTCATATAGGTGATGTTATCATTGCTATAATTAAAGAAGCAGTACCTAACATGCCCCTGGAAAAATCGGAAGTGGTTAGAGCCGTAGTTATACGCACCTGTAAAGAATTTGAACGTGACAATGGAATGATGATACGATCTGATGACAATGCAGCAGTTGTCATTGATCAGGAAGGAAATCCAAAAGGAACTCGAGTTTTTGGTCCGGTTGCTCAGGAATTGAGACAATTGAATTTCACGAAAATAGTTTCATTGGCTCCCGAAGTATTATAAGTACTGATAGATCTTGTAGAAATCTTCTACTGATAGTTCATCAAATGATACATGGATCAATTCATTGCACATCAGGCATATTCCTCAAAGAAGATCGAACATGCCTTTTATATCGAGACCAGGAATTCCTAAGAATTCGTTCGTCATGGGTAACGATACTATTGCAAATCTAATTACTTCTATAAGAAACGCTGACATGGTAGAAAAAAGAACGGTTCGAGTAACAGCTACTAATATTACCAAGAACATTGGAAGGATCCTTTTACGAGAAGGTTTTATAGAAGATGTTAGGGAACATCAGGAAGGCCAAAAATCTTTTTTTATCTCGACTTTAAAATATCGGAGAAGGAAGAAAAGGACATATATGACTACGTCAAAGCGTACCAGCAAATCTGGTTTGAGAATTTATTCCAATTATCGAGAAATTCCAAAGGTTCTAGGTGGAATGGGGATCGTAATTCTTTCTACTTCCCAAGGGATTTTGACGGATCGAGAGGCTCGACAGAAAAAAATTGGAGGAGAAATATTATGTTATGTATGGTAATTAATCCGAATTTTGTCCAAAAATATGGATTCTGTAAGATATCCCCTGAAAAGTTGGAGCAAGTTTGGTTCGAGACACCATTCATCTTCATCCAAGCACGTTAGTAAAGTTTTTTTATCAAAAGAGGAGGAGATTCGATGAACAAACAGAATCTGATCCATGCGGAAGGTTTGGTTACTGAATCACTCCCCAACGGTATGTTTCGAGTTCTGACAGATAATGGATGTCAGATTCTGACTCATATTTCAGGTAGGATTCGACGTAATTCCGTACGAATACTACCAGGAGATAGGGTCAAGGTCGAATTAAGTGCTTATGATTTAACCAAAGGACGTATAATATATAGACTTAGCAACAAATCTTCAAACAATTGAATCACTTTTTAAACATCTGATAGGGATCGAGAATCATAGATTCAATGGACTCTCTTTCTCAGCGAAAAAAATGTAATATGAGCAAATTGGAGGGTCACAAATATGAAAATTCGTGCTTCTATTCGTAGAATTTGTGGAAAATGTCGACCAATTCGTAGACGGAAACGAGTTATGATAATTTGTTCCAATCCGAGACATAAGCAAAAACAGGGGTAATCCTCTTCTATATCAATGAACGGATCTAGTGGTAAAATAGATTTCGATATGCATTTTTCAAACTGAACTCATAATGATTAATATGTCAAAAACTAAAAGAAGAATTGGTTCACGTAGGAATGAAAATCGAGTACTCAAAGGAGTTATTTATGTTCAAGCAAGTTTTAACAATACCATTGTTACTGTTACAGATGTACGAGGACAAGTTTTGTGTTGGTCTTCTGCCGGTGCCTGTGGATTCAAAGGTACAAGGAGAGGTACACCATTTGCTGCCCAGACTGCAGCAGAAAATGTTATTCGTACATTAATGGATCGGGGTATGGAACGAGTCGAAGTTATGATAAGTGGCCCTGGTCGGGGGAGAGATACAGCATTACGAACCATTCGTAGAAGTGGCATATTATTAAGTTTTGTACGTGACGTAACCCCTATGCCACATAATGGATGTAGACCTCCCAAAAAGAGACGTGTGTAAGAATTGAATGAATTTCAAGAGAAAGAAATGATTTTATGATCTGATCAAATAATCTTGGTATGATTCGAGATGAAATCTCAGTCTCTATTCAGACACTACGATGGAAGTGCATCGAATCCAGAGCATACAGTGAGCGTCTTCATTATGGCCGTTTTGCTCTATCCCCGCTCCGCAAAGGTCGAGCCGATACAATAGGCATCGCAATGCGAAGAGTTTTACTTGGAGAAGTAGAAGGAACATGTATCACACATGTTAAATTGGAGAACATAAAACATGAATATTCCGCGATAATAGGTATTGAAGAATCAGTACATGACATTTTGATGAATCTAAAAGAAATTGTACTTAGAAGTGATTCGTACGGAATCCGAGGAGCTTCTATCTGTATCGTTGGACCCAGAAATGTAACTGCTCAAGATATCATATTACCACCTTCTGTGAAAATAATTGATACTACACAACATATAGCTAGACTTACTAAATCAATTACTTCTGATATAAGATTACAAATTGAAAAAAATCGCGGATATATTATACATAGTCCAAATAATTATCAGGACGGAATTTTTCCTATAGATGCTGTTTTTATGCCTGTTCGCGATGCGAATTATAGTATTCATTCCTATGGGAGCGGAAATGAAATACGAGAAGTCCTTTTCCTGGAAATATGGACGAATGGGGGGTTAACTCCTAGGGAGGCACTTTCCGAAGCTTCTCGAATTTTGATCGAGTTATTTATTCCCTTCCTGCATGGAGAGGAACAAAACATCGATGGAATGAACAATAGAAAAGGATCTAATATGCCTCCCTTCCCCCTTTCGCACGTATTGACTGATACGGGGGAAACGAAAGAAAAAAAAATTGCATTTCAACATATTTTCATTGACCAATTAGAGTTACCCCCCAGAGTCTATAACTGCCTCAGAAGAGCCAATATACATACATTATCGGACCTCTTAAATTACAGTCGAGAAGATCTAATGAGAATTGAACGCTTCGGGAAGGAATCTGTCGAACAGGTATTTGAAATTTTACGAAAACGTTTTGCAATTGATCCACCCAGGAATTAGTTTCGGGTTCATTAAATGGTTGGTTTCATTTCATTGAATATTCCAAAGAAATCTCTGACAAGATGGGTATATCTAGGGAGATATAATTTGTCTTGAAGCAACTACTCCCTAGATATATGAATAAAAAATTGAAAGATTTTTATATTCGACAGTTGGATCAAATTGGAAAAGACCTAAAGTTAAAGATTCATCAATAGGTAACGCTGCCCCAATGCCTAACCAAAGGGCTACTGCAGTACCGATCAAGGATACTGTTGTAGCTACTGGACGACGAAATGGATTCTGAAATTGATTCACATTCTCTAGAAAAGGCACTGTCAATGATCCCGCGGGTACTGAGGCCATTAAAAGGACACCTAATAATTTGTTAGGTACTGTACGAAGTATTTGGAATACAGGGAAAAGATACCATTCGGGCAATATCTCCAAAGGAGTTGCAAATGGATTTGCTGGTTCACCAATCATTGATGGTTCTAGAACCGCTAAACCTATTGTACATGCAATAGTACCTAAAATTACTACTGGAAAAATATATGAAAGATCATTGGGCCAAGCGGGCTCTCCATAATAATTATGTCCCATACCTTTAGCTAATTTAGCCCTTAACACAGGATCATTCAGGTCAGGTTTCTTTGTTATTGGGATAAGTAGATCTCTATGGATCTATCCCCCGAAAGAACCGGACATGCCGATTTTGATCATCCGGCTCGAACAATAACTGGAGGGAGTATATATCACTTCTTTTTCCCGTGATGGAAGACGGATTGTAAGAATAGGAACTAATAATGTCTATGATCATCCATCATTGGTAAATTGATTATTCCAGTTAAATGCTCATTACCCAAGTAAGCTCACAAATTCGATCATGATCGATATGCCTTTTGGACCATCTTAGTCCTTGTAATTTGTGTTTATCATCACGAATAGACCTAAAAAGTTTTTTCGCATACAAGGTATTGACTTGTTATTGATCCGGCCTCTCTCCTTCCTTAGATCCCTTCTTTAACTCCGATAGTTTTCCCATCGAAATGGATGCAAGGGAAATGGATGCATTTTCACACTATGAAAAGGATAAGTAAAGTCATATGGTCCAATTATTAATTATATGAAAATAATACCCCATTGACCGGATCTTACGGAGCCCTTCCTGATCCGGATTCGATCATAGAAAGACTTCTCTTGGAACGGAACAAACTGACCGATGCCTTTCCACCCAGGTGTTAAACTTCCTATTTCTGATAAGGAAATTGGGACAGAGACACATTACATTTTATCAGAAATATTGATGTGGTAGATCGGAGAAAGTATCTGCATGGCCTAATCAATAGTTCAAGTCACACACTCCCATAATCCATCTTCTCCGTCTGAAAATCTACTCCAATTATTTGTTTGTATTGGATGAATAATACTCCAAAATCGAAAGGAGAAATCCGAGGACCATATTTTCTATTTTCTATGGATATTTATTTTATAATAAATATTCCTGGCGATGAGATATTACCGTCGTTACTCAGAACAATAAGTTATGAATAGTTATTTTCAATCTATCTTTGCTCTCTATAAAGGACCTGGAATACCCTGCTTACGGATCATTAGAAAGTGCATTGGCATAAATACAGCAGTAAGAAGGGGTAATATGAAAGTGTGTAAACTATAAAAACGGGTCAAGGTAGATTGACCCACGCTAACACTTCCGCGTAATAACTCTACCAAAGGAGATCCTATTACAGGAATAGCCTCAGGCACACCAGTCACAATTTTCACTGCCCAATAACCAATTTGATCCCAGGGCAAAGAATAACCAGTTACACCGAAAGATACGGTCAGCACACCCAAAATTACACCCGTGACCCAAGTTAATTCACGGGGTTTTTTGAATCCACCTGTGAGATAAACACGGAATACGTGCAGGATCATCATCAGAACCATCATACTTGCCGACCATCGATGGATGGATCGGATTAACCAACCAAAGTTCACTTCGGTCATTAGGTATTGAACAGAGGCAAAAGCTTCTGTAACGGTCGGACGATAGTAAAAAGTCATAGCAGAACCAGTAGCTACTTGTACTAAAAAAGAGGTAAGTGTGATCCCTCCTAGACAATAAAATATATTGACATGAGGAGGAACATATTTACTGGTTATATCATCCGCAATCGCCTGAATCTCGAGACGCTCTTCGAACCGATCGTATACTTTATTGAGATAGGTAAACTTAAATTCCCCCTCTGAAAACCGTACATGAGAATTTCCCTTCATACGGCTTGAACAAGAACACGCAAATGCTTTTGGACACGAATATATCAATTGGGAAAATATTGAGATACTTGATGGTTCGTTGCCTGACCAGCTGAGGAAATGAGGATTATTCGAAACAATCCAGCATTTCTATTGGAAGACTTCTATAGTGCCAAAATTTCAAATAGTGCCAAAATTTCAAATAGTGCCAAAATTTCAAGTCGGCTCATCCCTATGATAAATCACTATAGGCCCTTTGAACGATCTTTTACCCTATTCGTGTGATATAAGTTCCCTAGAAAAGAACTAATATAGACGATTGATAGGAATTATCTTGTCGAGATCTCAATAGATGAATCAATCCAAACCTAAGATTTCAATTATACCCCGATGATTTTATCAAATCCCCAAAAGGTTCTCTGGGTAATAACCTTTTCATTTTCGCTCATCCGACGAAATATGCTAACTAAGAGAAATCAGATACTATATCATTCTTTGGTCATAATCAGCATAATTATGAGAGGGGATAGATCCTTCGATTTTTTATAGGAAATACCTCTTTCAATTTATTTATTGGAAGCCTGGTTACGAGGAAATAATAGGTACAAACCATAGTTAAGATCTTCCCGGAACATATCGATGATAGACCTCGTGCTCTAGAGATTCAATATCCTATCAATTAAATATCCAACGAGGTAGGACCATCTTTATGAAGATAACAGATCGGTCTTCTGTACTATTAATATGGATCGATTTCAACAAGTCGCACACCCATATTCCAAAAATCCTTAAAGAAAAGTAATTACACGATCAAACTATTGGAACAAGATAAGCTAAAAAGTAAAAGCCCCTATTTGGTCTGGGTTTGGATCCCTCAGTTCTTTTTTTTGTTAAAGAGCTAAGCTCGCCGGACGGATTTTGGAGTTCCTCTAGCCCCAACTAACCGGGATCCCGTCCAATAAAACGGAAGAATTATAAATCTCCAAGATAATAGATAGGAATACTGCAAATAGAGCCATTGTAAAACCCATAAGAGGAGTAGTTCCCCATCCAGGAGCTACTTTACCATATTCCGAATTAAGCGGTTTTAAGGACGTTCCTACACCGGTTGCTCTTGGCGTGGTTTTGGAAGTATCATCAATGGTCTGTGTAGCCATAGAAACTATTGTATTGGTTTAGATCTGTTAACTTTGTTATTATATGGTAAACATACCATGATATTGGGATCACCTAATAATGGAAACTGCAACCTTAGTCACCATCTCCATATCTTGTTTACTTGTGAGCTTTACTGGTTATGCCCTATACACCGCCTTTGGGCAACCCTCTGAACAACTTAGGGATCCTTTTGAGGATCACGAGGACTAAATGAAAGAATGACCTTCCCCTATAGGGAAGGTCATTCTTTCATTGATGGGAGAGAAAGAATGAAGATTTGGAGAAGCAAAATTATTTTCCCCCTTTATTCGGAATTTTGGGTGGTTCTCGGAAGAAAATAGCGAAAAAGATTATCCCTAGGGTCGATACCAACAGGAATGTATAAACCAATGCTTCCATAGATTCGATCGTAATTTACAATTATGGAGATAGCTTTCGTACTAATATTGATTAGAGAAGAGATAGGAGCAATATCATACCACTTGTCTCTTAGTAGTTGGATCTCCTAGTTTTTGGAATGCTCCAAATTCTATTCGAGCATCCAAATCCGGGTCGATACCAGCAAAAACATCTCTGAATAGGGTTCTAGCACCATGCCAAATGTGTCCAGAAAAGAAAAGGAGAGCAAATGTAGCATGTCCGAAAGTAAACCAACCCCTTGGACTACTACGAAAAACACCATCGGATTTTAGAGTAGCACGATCTAATTCAAAAATTTCACCTAATTGAGCACGTCTAGCATATTTTTTTACTATAGCAGGATCACCAAAACTGACCCTGTCAAGTCCACCACCATAGAACTCAACAGTTACACCTACTTGTTCAACACTATACTTTGATTCTGCCCTCCTAAAAGGAACATCGGCTTTCACAATTCCTTCTTTGTCTACCAGAACTACTGGAAATGTTTCGAAAAAGGTAGGCATACGACGTACAAAAAGCTCATTTCCCTCCTTATCTTTGAAGATAGGGTGTCCTAACCAACCAACAGCTATTCCATCTCCATTGTCCATCGCACCTGCTCTGAATAACCCCCCCTTAGCTGGATTATTACCAATGTAATCATAAAAAGCGAGTTTTTCGGGAATTTTTGACCAAGCTTCCGATAGGCTCAAATTTTCGGCCAGACCGGCACGAACCCGTCGATCTATTTCTTGTTGGAAGTATCCCTGATCCCACTGGTAACGAGTGGGACCAAATAATTCGACCGGAGTAGTTGCGGAGCCATACCACATGGTTCCGGCAACAACGAAAGCTGCAAAAAACACAGCAGCAATACTGCTGGATAGGACCGTTTCAATATTCCCCATGCGTAATCCTACGTATAAACGTTGGGGAGGACGAACACTGAGATGGAATAGACCTGCTAATATACCCAATATACCTGCTGCAATATGATGAGAAGCTATTCCTCCCGGAACAAAAGGATCAAAACCTTCAGCTCCCCATGCTGGATCCACTGGTTGTATTTTTCCAGTTAGTCCATAAGGATCAGACACCCATATCCCAGGACCATACAAACCCGTTACATGAAATGCTCCAAATCCGAAACAAGCTACTCCTGAGAGGAATAAATGAATTCCAAATACTTTTGGCAAATCTAAACAAAGTTTTCCTGTACGTTCATCACAGAATATTTCCAAATCCCAATATACCCAATGCCAAATAGCTGCCAAAAAGCACAGACCAGAAAACATTATATGTGCCCCAGCCACACCTTCATAACTCCAAATACCAGGATTAATTACGGTTTCTCCGGTGATGTTCCATCCAGTCCATGAATCCTTTATTCCCAAACGAGTCATAAAAGGTATAACAAACATACCTTGTCTCCACATTGGATCAAGAACAGGATCAGATGGATCAAAAACAGCTAATTCGTACAGAGTCATTGAACCGGCCCAACCAGCAACTAGAGCTGTATGCATTATATGTACAGAAATTAACCGGCCAGGATCATTCAATACGACGGTATGAACGCGATACCAAGGCAAACCCATGCAAACACCCCTTTTTTTTTATCAGAAAAAGTAGACACTATGTAACTTTCTCACATTGGATTGGAAGAGATCATGCTATCAAGCTAGACCCGGATCATCTCGAAGGTGAACATCTATTCACTTGGACATTGCTAATGATGGAACAGGTTCGAAACAATTCTGTTCATACATAATAGCAGGGAGAGGCAAAGATATTTTATCGTTTGTATGTACCAATACACAATGTGGGGATTGGTCCCATTTTTACTTAATTTGAAGAATCGGCGAAAAAAAAGAGGAAACTTGCTATTTTTTCGATTTAAAGATAAGATGTGGTATACTTCAATTTTCTGTCGGACTTAGGGATAAAAAAAAGGAAAAAATGGAGTAAAATGATTACAAAGTTAAAAAATTAAATGAAATAAAGGAGTTAAAAAAAAATGCAAAATAAAATAATCCAAGCTTTTCAGTTTCTATTAGAAGTAATTGGTATAGTTCTATTAAACATGTTCATCTTTTTAGTTGTATTTTTCATTATCCTTTATATATTTAGGAATGATAAGAAAGATGAAGATGAAAATGATAGCGAGAATTAAAGAAGAAAAATGGAGCGGCAGATGAAGAAGAGAAAATAGAAGAGAAGAAACATTTTATTCATACATCCATCAAGTCGATGGGATCATAGAGGTGAAAGAAACCCAAATGAATCTAGAAGTTATTGCGCAGCTCACTGTTCTGACTCTGACGGTTGTATCGGGCCCATTAGTCATTGTTTTATTAGCAGTTCGCAAAGGTAATCTATAATTACAATGAGCCATCATCGCCGGGAATGAAATACTTTGGTAAATAGTATTTCATCCCCGGCGATGGAGATTCATGTAATAATGAAAACGAGGTAATGATTGATAGAAACTTTCAATAGAGGTTGATAACTCCTCATCTTCCTATCGGTTGGACAAAAGATCGATCCGTATGTTACAATCGGATCGTGGCGGGTATAGTTTAGTGGTAAAAGTGTGATTCGTTACATTATCAACTCAAATAGTTGAAGGATCTTTTACATGGATTTTTGATCCATCTAAAGCTCTATTTCCAAATAGGTGAAAAACCTCCCCTATGAATGCTATGGTTCAGGAATAGCATACCTTCTCGTAATCTGGATCTGAAATGATGAAAGAGAAACACATTTTTGGTTCCGAGATAGCGACACAGAATATTTTAAAGGTTAGAGAAATAACATATCTATGGAGATCCAAAGATCTTTTTTCATCGTGACTAAACCTTCAACTTATGGAAGGATCCAGTTGAAGCCGAATAGCTATAGAACGATGACTTTGGTTTACTTGGGTTATCAGCATTTCGTTCGAGCTCGGTGGAATTTGTTCTCCTGGGGATCGGAATCAGTAGAAATAGGGAACGAAGTAACTAGAAAGATTTGTGATTATTGAAAACTTTTCAATTTTATCTTTCTAGAGGGATCATCTAGAAAGTGAGTAAGTATTCTACGATTCGGGCCCTTCTCTAAAAAAAAAGAGAGAAGAGAAGAAAAGAGAATAAACTGACGTAGATGCTATGGGTACGATAAGAAATTAGGGTTTTATTAGAAAAGAGAGAAAAAAAAAGAAAGAAGAGAAAGAATTGAAATCTCCTTTCAAAAAGATTTGATATAAATACTCCGCTTCTTCCCTCATACCACTCTCTATCCCCCATGAAGGAGCCGAATGACATGAAATTTTCATGTTCGGTTCTGAATTAGAGGCATTGAATAATCAATGTCGACTATAACCCCTAGCCTTCCAAGCTAACGATGCGGGTTCGATTCCCGCTACCCGCTAACAGATATCTACCTATTATCTATCTATATAGATAGAATAGGTAGATATCAAGTGATTATATAACATAATTTCACGATTCACTCGAAATCAAATTTCCATTTCAATTTGAAATAGATTCCATTCTTTTCCTATCCTAACTCATTGTGAATAAAAGGGGTAGATCGGGATAATGTATGCCAAAGAGAGTGAAAAGAAAAAAATGGAAGAGAGAGAGAGAGCGTCCATTGTCTAATGGATAGGACAGAGGTCTTCTAAACCTTTGGTATAGGTTCAAATCCTATTGGACGTAATACTCTTCAATTGTTCTAAATTGTTGTGCAATGTATTGGAACAAATTCTTCAGCTCTTTTTCCTGTTCCGAATGATCCCACCAAATGATCAAATATTCACTTTTGTTCTTGAAGTACAAAAAGTTCAGTATGTTCCTTAAGAGCCTCTTCCAGAAGGGCTTTCGCTTCTTCCGTAAATGTACCAGTAGAACGTATAATTTCTCCGAACTGAGGTTTATTCTTTATCAAATACTCGCGTAACCGAACGAGAAATTTTCTCACCTGTGCTATCTCTAATATATCCAGGTATCCATTCGTTCCGGTATAAATAGTAGCTATTTGTTCTTCTACTTTCAAAGGAGCCGCCTGAGATTGTTTGAGCAACTCACGTAATCGTTGACCCCTTGCCAACTGATCTTGAGTAGCTTTATCAAGATCGGAAGCAAATTGTGCAAAAGCTTCCAACTCTGCAAATTGAGCTAACTCTAATTTCAATTTTCCAGCTACCTTTTTCATAGCTTTTATCTGAGCCGCGGATCCTACTCTAGATACGGAAATACCCACATTAATAGCAGGTCGGATTCCGGCATTGAATAGATCGGCCGATGAAAATATTTGTCCATCGGTAATGGAAATTGCATTAGTGGGAATATAAGCTGAAACATCTCCAGCTTGAGTCTCAACTATTGGTAGAGCAGTAACACTCCCCTCACCTAACTGGGAACTTAATTTAGCTGCTCTTTCCGAGAGACGGGAATGCAAATAGAAAACATCTCCCGGATAAGCTTCTCGACCAGGTGGTCTTCTTAATAGAAGAGACATTTGTCGATAAGCTTGTGCCTGTTTGGAGAGATCATCATAAATGATTGATGTATGTTGTTTCTTATACATGAAGTATTCAGCCAAAGCTGCCCCTGTATAAGGAGCGAGATATTGTAATGTAGCGGAAGAATCCGCAGTTTCCGCTACCACAATGGTATATTCCATTGCGCCACGTTCTCGGAATGTATTAACTACCTGAGCCACGGAAGAAGCTTTTTGACCAATTGCTACATAGACACAGATGACATTTTGACTCTTTTGATTAGGAATAGTATCTGTAGCTACTGCTGTCTTGCCGGTCTGTCTGTCCCCAATAATTAATTCTCGCTGACCACGTCCTATAGGAATCATAGAATCAATAGCAATAAGCCCCGTTTGAAGGGGTTCATATACGGAACGTCTTGATATAATACCTGGGGCGGGAGATTCAATCAGTCGAAATTCGGAAGCTGAAATTTGACCCTTGCCATCAATGGGTTGGGCTAGAGCATTTACAACACGACCCAAATACGCATCACTTACTGGTATCTGAGCAATTTTTCCCGTTGCTCTCACGGAACTGCCTTCTTGTATCATCAAGCCATCGCCCATTAATACAGCTCCAACATTATCCGATCCCAAATTTAGGGCAATGCCTATTGTACCATCTCCAAATTCAACTAATTCCCCTGCCATTACTTCATCAAGACCATGAATACGAGCAATGCCATCTCCTACTTGAAGTACGGTGCCAAGATTACCAACTCTTACTTCGTTGTTATATTGTTCGATCTGTTTCCGTATAATACTACTAATTTCGTCGAGTCGAATATTTCCCATTAGCACTTATTAATTCTCTGTTGAGAAATAGGACCTATAACAACTAATCACTTGTGTTCATCATGGTTCTAAGCAGGCCAATATTGTGATCGATCGTACGTAAATGTAACTCAGTATTCAAACGACTATTCAAAGTTCCTATAGCTCTTCGTAAAGCTTGGCGAGAAACTTGTTGTCGGATCTGGTCAATTGCTCTTTGCTGTTCGGAGTAAACCGTCTCATTCTTGGGATCCTCTAATTGTTCCAAATTCTCAGAAGCAGCATTGATGAGATCCTCTTTCTCTCGTTCTATTTGGGAGTCTCCATTTACCCGGATTTCGCCCGCTATCATTTCCACTTCCCTTAAGCGAGCCCGAGCTTTCTCGAGCTGATCGATAGCTCCTTTACATAGTTCTTCCGAATTCCGAATAGTATTCAATATTTTCTGTTTACGGTTATCTAATAGATTACTTAATGAAAGTAGATTATCTATTCAAAAAATGAACGAATTCATAATCTCTTCCCAAACCGAACACGAATCTTTCGATTCATTCGGCTCTCCTGCTCAGTTCTTTGTTTATTCCCCAGGAACATATGCGTTCCCTTCCTTCATCAACACCAAGCCTGCCCTTTCCGTTCCGTTTACGGAATATTAGAATCAATCTATAAAAGACCGATATCTCCGAAGGGCTCTTTCAGCAAAAGGGATTTGCAATTATTAATAAAGTTTTTGTTTTTGTTGTCGTTTCCCCTTTTCTCTCATCTTCTTCCCCCATGAAATTTGAATCAATACGTTCCGTTCAATCAATTAATTTGTGCCTCCTCCTTTTTGTTCTATCGAATAATTTCCCTTCTGTGTAGGTCGTCAGTTTAGCATTGGAACTAAAATTGGATGGGAGATTGGGACTATTTTGAAGTAAATAGATCAAATTATTCCATTGATATGAATGTTATATATCGAATCAATCTCCAACTATGCCTTTGAATCCATCTCATCTTGACACAGCGGTGGAAAGAGTACCCAATTAGTTGTGCTTAGACTTCAAACAGTTCAGCTTTAACCATTCTAATGGTCCTCCCTCATTGGTTGGTATAAACTAAGAGTTCATTTCCCAATCAATTACGAAATGCTATAGTTCTTCACTATTCCCCATTCGGAAGTAATTCGTTGAGATCATGCACTTTTCTATCTCCAAAGTGCAGCTGGTTGGGCCCAGCCATATTATTCGAATATACAACTCGCACACACTCCCTTTCCAAAATAGATCAGTACACTAAGCACCAAACTTGGATTTATTATATTTGTTTCTAAAATATTGGTATTTGACCCGAAACCCCCAGCGGAAGGCCAATAACTCAAGGAAATGAAAGGATCAATTACATTTTTCATACGCTCTCCCCTCATAGATAAGGATATGTTCTACAGAATTTTGTTCTTTTCTTATTTGATCCTATCTAGTTCTGGATAAGAATATTTGGGATACTAAACTTAGTCCCAGGTCTTATATAAGGATAAAAAAAATTATTTGCCCCATCCACTCCCTTCCCTGCCGCACGCGTCATGAATCTTTCTGACCGAAGTATAGGTATAGGAAAAAAGACAATAATTCATTTGCTTATTATTCGGATCAGCCCCTCCCCTAAAAGAGCAGCTAAACAAGGGAATTCTTGGATAAATACTAATGGAATGACGAGGTGTAGGGATCTTTGTTTTCAGGATCAAACAAAGGGATTCGCAAATAGAAGTGCTAGGGCCACAACTAGTCCATAAATAGTTAAAGCTTCCATAAAAGCTAAACTTAGCAGTAAGGTACCTCGTATTTTACCTTCCGCTTCTGGTTGTCTTGCAATACCTTCTACAGCTTGGCCCGCAGCAGTGCCCTGACCAACGCCGGGTCCAATGGAAGCAAGCCCTACAGATAATCCAGCAGCAATAACGGAAGCAGCAGAAATTAAGGGATCCATGGTAATCTCCTCTTACTAAGGTTGGGAAATAGTTGATAATACGACAGTTTCATCTATTTAGTGTTCACCGATTGTTCAATTATGGAACGATTTCTTCCGAACAACTAAGAAACCAAAATATTTCGGTATCAAAGTGATAATATAAACGAATAGGGAAACCTATTATTCCCTATGAAAATATTTATTCTTCATCATATTCGAAATACAGATTCCAATTTATTGGACATATGAATTATTATAACGGAGAGAGAATAGACTGCGTAAGAGCCTATAAGTAATAATATATCACATCTATAGATGATATATTAATCCATAAAATCTATAAGGCTTATAATCAATATAAATGGATTAATATATTAAACGAACTATATACAAAGTAAACATGTTAAAAAATCCTCCCTTACTGGGAACAAAAATTTCATCGTTCTACGCCGGGATACATTCTTTACTCAACCAACTCCGATTAGTGAACCTGTTTGATCCTTCCTATTTTCTCTCATATCTCTATACAAATGGACCAATCTGATCCACTCTCTCTGGAGATCTAATGGACATAATTAGTAGTTAACTGATCTTCAATCTTTTTACCAAGCTCTTGTTACTAAGAATTCCGATTTGCTTCTACCATGCATATCAAGTCATGAGTTTGGACGATACTTAGAAAATCTTCTGTCTGATTGGACAGTGATTTAATGATGACCCTCCATGGATTCGCCTATATAAGCTGCAGCTAGAGTTGCAAAGATTAGAGCTTGAATACCGCTCGTAAATAATCCCAGGAACATTACAGGTATAGGAACTACTGAAGGTACCGGAGAAACAGGAACGGCAACTACCAATTCGTCAGCTAATATATTTCCAGAAAGTCGAAAACTAAGTGATAAAGGTTTTGTAAAATCCTCTAAGATGTTAATTGGTAAAAGTATTGGGGTTGGTTTAATATATTTACCAAAATAACCTAACCCCTTCTTTGCAAGACCTGCATAGAAATATGCTACTGACGTAAGCAAAGCTAGAGCAACTGTAGTATTAATATCATTTGTAGGTGCAGCTAACTCCCCATGAGGTAATTTTATAATTCCCCAAGGAAGAAGAGCACCTGACCAGTTAGAAACAAAGATAAATAGAAACAGAGTTCCAATAAAGGGAACCCAGGGACCATATTCTTCCTCCCCAATCTGAGTTCTGGTCAAGTCCCGAAAAAATTCGAGAATATATTCGACAAAATTTTGACCACCGGTAGGAATGGTTTGTGGATCTCGAACAGCTATGGTAGCTGAACCTAATAAGACAGCAATTACAACCCAAGAAGTTATAAGTACCTGTGCATGAACTTGAAACCCCCCGATTTGCCAATAAAAATGTTGACCCACCTCCACACCGGATATCTCGTAGATATGATTCAGTGTGCTAATAGGAGATCGTACGATATCCATATCCATATTACCTCCTTGTAAAAATTCACTTAAAGAAGAAAAGAAATGATTTTTGTCGAATGAGGGCTTCCTCAATTATTTCGCTCTCATCAGAATGTTTTATGTCACGAGATAATAAAATGGTTATTCCATTAAGAATATTTCAAATTTTGGAGCAGCCAACCGAACCAATAAATGAAATTCGCTCTTACGAGATCTTGGATGGAATAGCAGCCAACTCAGTAAATCTTCAGGTCCCTTTCTTTTTTCTATTTTCTTATTATTACTAATTTAATATCTATTAGCCCTTCATATAGCTATAATGACCTTAATGACCTTCCTTCGCAAATTGCTGACGTTGATCTGTTCAGGATCAATTGGATTGAAGCTATACCATCATCATTGGCTGGAATTGGGATATCCACGAGATCTGGATCACAGTCTGTATCAACTAAGCAAATTGTCGGAATACCCAAAATTCTACATTCCCCGAGAGCAATGGATTCTTCTTGTTGATTGGTAATTATCGCAATATCGGGTAAGCTCGTCATGTATCTAATCCCACCTAGATATTTCTGCAATTGGTCCAATTTTCTCTTGAGCATTGCTGCTTCTTTCTTTGGAGGTCGATTGAATCGTCCCGTATCTTGTTCTTTTTTTAAATCCTTGAACTTCTGAGGTCTCGTCTCTGTAGTAGACCAATTAGTTAACATACCACCAAGCCATTTTCTATTTACATAATGACATCGAGCTTCTGTAGCAGCTGATGCTACTAAATCAGCTGCTTGATATTTCGTACCAACTATCAGGAATTGTTTTCCCCTACCTGCTATATCAAACGCCAAATCACAAGCTTCTGATAAAGAACGAGCAGTTTTAGCGAGATTTATAATATGAGTATCTTTACGCTCTGTAAAAATGTAAGGTGCCATCTTAGGATTCCATTTCCTAGTTTTATGTCCTAAATGAACTCTTGCTTCCATCATCTCTTCCAAATCCATGTTCCAATATCTTTTGCTCATTCTCGTTCGCTTTCCTCCCCAAAATAATGAAATAACATGTAGCATAATATCTAATTATTCCAACGGAATCGATTACATCTCAAAGATTGCCTGTCTGTCTAGTACGTGGTATAAACGTTCTCACTCATAGAATATTTGATATTCATCCTATTATAGAATGAATAATCATGAACATAACAAGAAATCTCTTTATTAATCAAGACTATTTGAATGGCTGCTTCAAAATATTGTGAGAATTTTCTTGAATGGAAAAAAAAGAGACTTTGTGATAATGAAAGAAAATATCTTTCACTTTTTTGCTAAATAGATTCCTATTCCCCATTCTTGGATCCATTCCGTTCCGTTTCCCTGAACGGTGAATATGCTGTCCAGTACCGGCAGGTATAATCCCCCCGAGAATAACATTTTCCTTCAAGCCTTTCAACCAATCGATACGACCTTGTAGAGCAGCTTTAGCTAAGACCCGAGCAGTTTCCTGGAAACTTGCTTCGGATATAAAACTTTGAGTATTAAGAGATGCCCTTGTTATTCCTAATAACATGGTTTGATAGTAGATTGCCTCTTCCAGAGCACGATCCATTCTCTGTGCTCGTGATAATCCAATGAGTTCCCCCGGTGAAAAAACATTAGCCATTCCATCTTCTGAAATTAAGACTTTCGATGTCATTTGGCGTACAATAATCTCTATATGCTTATCACAAATTCGTACCCCTTGGGATCGGTAAACTTTTTGAATCTGATTGACCAAATGAATCTGACTTTGTTCCATAGTTATCCTAGCACTGATGAATAACCCCCAAAGACTTCCAAGAAATCTTGTCATATCTCCGGTCCAATTTTCAAAACTTTCTTTCAGATTCATCGATATTGAATTATTCAAACGGGCTTCTGACAATTGTTCAACTTTAGGAAGACCTTGAATTATATCACTGGATTTGAACCTTTCATATATCAATGTTATCAATGTATCTCCTTTGTCAATAATTTCTCCATAATGACCATGAACAGTCGCTTTTCGAGTAGCCAAATAGGGTTTAGCTGATCTAATGACTAAAGATTCCTCATCAACTGCTATAATTTGACCAGATTCGGGGAGTGGTTCATCCTCGGATATACATACACTTTCAGGAATTAATTGTCCAGGACTAACTACTGGAAATATTTTTTTGCAGAATTCGGATGAGGAAGAGCACCAATTTGGACCCAAGAGATTGGAAATGATGTTCCTGCACGGATCGAAATGAGAAATTCTCGTATTTTCGTCCATGAAATAGTATTTAGGTACTTGGAAAGTATTGAAAGAATTGTGGAAAATGGAATGTTTCTTCGACAATACTTTTTTATAAGTTAGAAAATGGGAGGATGGGAAGCGGTTGGTGATACTATGTAAATGACCCAAGAGACCCGAAAATTCAATGATTTTCCTCATAGGATCCTCTCTATTTGATTTATTTACCGTATCATAACATTTTGAATCATTGAATAGAACGATTCGAAAACAGTCAGATGGTGACAAAATCATAAAAGATCCACTGTCTTCTTCCCCATTATATAATGAACAAATAGTTCCTTGATGCTTACTAATTAATTGCCTCTCCCCATTGGAATAGAAAAGATTAGTGTGGTCCAATTTGTTATGGAACATCAAATTTGAACTTGCTTTATTGTCCCTTCTCCCCATGAAAAAAAGGGGGTATTTAATCAAGCTAATTTGAATCATATTGCTAACGATCTTATTTGTTCTTACTGAAGTAAGAGAAGCATAAGCCTCAGATTCTATAGAATCTATTTGTTCCCAATCAAATCCTAGACAAGTTTGAACCAATGGAATACTTGTGTCACTCATTACTTGGATTCGTTCACCATCTTCGTACGAACTAGAATTGCTAACTTGAATCTGCAAGTTGTCCCCTTCCCTCGATAAATCTAGGGAAAAGGATGTTGCCATAATGGGCCCATCAGGTATTCCATATTCAACGTTAGAATATCCAAAAATGGAATTTCTCTGTAGAACACCACTTTTGGGTATTCTAAGAATCGTATCAGGAAAAGATATTATTCTTTTTCCCCATTCTTTATCACACTGCAACGGGACGATGAATCGATTCATTTGCCTTTTCCCCTTCATATTGTAATTCTTAGGGGAAAGGGTGACATAAATAGAGTCTCGATGCTCGTTGGATATGGTCCGATCAGTTTCTGAATAACTGAAGATTTGTTCTTCCTTCCCATAGCAGTTTGAGTCACCTGATCTATGTTCCACTTGATCCACGTAAGAATCGGAAAGTGATTGATGTTTGGCAACAAAAGGTTGAACATCTACTTGATCCTGATGTTTATGAAATGGAAAGGGTACTACACCGGATCCGTATATACCTCCCGATAATATCCATAGATAACCCGTCCTGAGTATAGGATGAACATTACCGTGTACATATTCAGGTGCATGACACACATTGGTACTCCAGTGCATTTCTCCTTCTAGGTCAGAATATATATTTTTGCGAACTTTTTCCTTGAAGGAAGATGTTCTAGCACGAACCTCGGCAATAATTTGTTCCGATTCCACATATTGATCATTCTGAACCAAAAGTAAACTTTGTGGTGGAATAGTTAAGTTTTTTACTTGATCCTGACCATCAATAGTGATGGATAAGTTATTATGACATAGATAAGCAGGATGTCCATTACATGTACGTGTAGGATAAACCAAATTATCATTGAATTCAATCTTTCCATTGAAAGGGGCTCGTACATGTTCTGCAATATCACCAGTAAATACCCCCCCGGTATGAAAAGTCCTTAGTGTTAGTTGAGTTCCTGGTTCCCCAATGGATTGGCCTGCAATAATACCTACTGCTTCTCCTAATTCGATCAAGTGATTGTGAGTAGTACTCCGACCATAACATAATTGACAAATCCGAGATATACTCTTGCAAGTAAAGGGGGTTCGTATATATATTGGTTGTGTTCGAAGGTTTATTAATTGATTGGCAAGTCCAACCCCAATATCCTGATTGCGCGTGGCAATGCATCTCCTATTTATATATACATCGTCTGCTAGCACACGGCCAATCAGTATTTGTGTTCGTACAACAATTTCATTTCTGTCCCTCTCTCGACCTCGAATGGGACTTACGAAAATACCTTGGATAGTGCCACAATCTTTTCTACGTACTACGATGTGTTGAACCACTTCAACGAGTCTACGTGTGAGGTATCCAGCATCTGCTGTTCGTACAGCAGTATCCACAACTCCTTTACGAGCCCCATAACAGGAAATAATATATTCCGTTAAAGAGAGCCCTTCGCGTAAATTCCTTCGAATGGGTAGATCAATGATTTGTCCTTGAGGATCTGACATTAATCCTCTCATACCTACTAATTGGTGAACCTGAGATGTACTTCCCCTAGCTCCTGAGAAGGACATCACATGTACTGGATTTAAGGGATCAGTCATGCTAAAATTCGGATTCATTTCTTTTCTCAAATATTCACTTGTAGCATACCATATCTCAATCGATTGACGTAATTTTTCCACTGCATGTACATTCCCATAATGATTCTGTTTCTCTGAAACAGAACCTTGTTGCTCCGCATCTTGGACGAGCCATGCTTTGGAAGGTGCTGTTAAAAGATCATCAATTCCTAATGAAATAGCTGTATCAGTAGCTTGTTGAAAACCTGAAGTCTTTAGTTGATCCAAGATATGTGATGTATATGTCATTCCGAAGTGATCTATTAATCTGCTAATAAGCTTTTTAATGGCAGTTTTATCCATCACTTTATTATAAAAGGGCAAATTATCAAAGGGCAATCTAGTTCGTTCCTTCATAAGGAAAAATCTCCATATTTTCATGAGCAGGATTAAGCAATGGGTTTAAGCCGGTTATTCAAAGGCTTCCTCGATCTCTATATCTGCACTAATGAAAAGATCATAAGATCAATAACATTAGATCCTGAGAGCTGGTAGTGATTTCTTTGGGTGTTCAGAACGGGCAAAACCTTGTATGGCTTCTTCCATTTCTCGATTGAAACGAGTACGACCAACAGTTGTTCGAATATATATATTAAGGATTTCCCCCATTCTACCTTTTCTTATTCGATAATGTTCATGGATTTCGTGGAAGGTACCCAAAGATTCGTACTGAACCTCGATAGGGGCTTCTTGGTTTACTGAGGTAATGATACGTAAATCCACTTCCCCCCACCGGAGCCATAAGGGGCTGTATAAGTCAATTCGTTTCTGTCGATAAGCTCTGAGCACATCATCATAACTATAAAAAGAAGGTTTCTTACAGGAAAAGCTTTTCTTTTCCGAGTGATATGGATGGTACCTATTCCCATAAATACCTTGACTATTTCCGACCGTTGATATATAAAGTCCAAGAAGCATATCCTGAGTCGGTATAGAAATAGGATCTCCGATAGCTGGAGACAAAAGATTTGTCTCAGAAAACATTAGTAAACGAGCTTCTGCTCTAGCTTCCAGAGATAAAGGTACATGGACAGCCATCTGATCTCCGTCGAAGTCCGCATTAAATCCTCCACAAACCGATGGATGTGAACGAATGGCACGTCCTTCTACTAAAATAGGTTGAAACGCTTGTATTCCTAATCTGTGCAAGGTAGGTGCTCGATTCAACAATACGGGATGTCCTTGCATAACCTCTTGAAGTACTTCCCATACAATGGGTCCCTTATCTCGAATCATACTTTTAGCAGCTCTTAGGTTGGGAGCAATATGTCGTCCAATGAGACTACGAATTACAAATGCTTGAAAAAGCTCTATTGCTATTTCTGAGGGTAATCCACATTGATACAATGATAGAAAGGGACCCACCACAATAACGGAACGACCTGAATAATCAACTCGTTTCCCTAGTAAATTTTCACGAGATCTTCCCTCTTTACCTTCGATCACATCTGAGAACGATTTATAAGGCCTATCATGACTGTCTCTCATTGGTTGTCCACAGATGCCATTATCGAGAAGTGCATCTACGGCTTCCTGGATCAATTTTTTTTGACAAATAACAAATGACTCAGATCCACTTCTTGCTAATAAATTGGTAAGAGTATTATTCCGATTGATCACTCTTCGATAAAGTTCATTTAGATCTGACGAGGTAATAAGTCCACCTTCACCTAATTGAACGATTGGCCTCGGTTCGGGAGGAAGAACTGGTAATAGGCATAAGACCATCCATTTTGGTTCTATATTTGTTCGGAGAAAATGTTTAGCCAATTTCATACGTCCAACCAGAAAATCCTTTCTTCTTCGAATTGTTTCATCCTCCCATCCATCCACAGTAGATTCTTGATCCTCCTCCAATCTATTCCATTTCAATTCCACCAAGTTCTTCCATTCCATATGTGAACGATCTATAATAATTTGAAGATCCAGACCAGTGAGTTGTTCCCTTATAGCATCTCCCCCAGTAGCTATTTCTCTCTCTTGAAATGTTCCAGAACCCCGAGCAAAGAGGTAATGAGAACGAGCAGAGAGGTAATGAGGAATAATATCTCTCCAGGATTGAATCTCATAATTGAATGTACCCCGTGATCTCAATAAAGTTGGTTTGTTAGCTATGGGCCTAGCAATAAAAAGATTCGGATAGGTTTTTCTAAGATTTCCCCCCCTCAGGATCGGACATGAAAGTTTCCTCTCATCCGGCTCAAGTAACTAAAAAAAAAAAATATATATATATATATGTATATACAACTATTTTTCGCTCTGAAGAGAGACCGCTACTCTCTGCTCAAGTTCCAGGTGAAATTGAGTATTCCTTTACGATTCTACAACATAGATATGGAATTATTGAGCAGTCTCTTCCCTTCCGAACAATCCATTTCTTCTTGAAATGACCTTCAATTAGGGATTTACTTGTCTTTATCTCGTTCCATTTGATCCTTTAGGTTCCTGCTTGCTTTACTTCGATGGTTACAATACTATTGATCGAAGCATATGTGCGATGAATAGACTCCTATAGCCATATCTTTGGTCCGAAATACCTCTGGGATAACCCAAATGAAAGAGAATTACTTTCGAATTCCATTATATGAAAGAAGTGTTTTCACGAAGTTCAATTAGCAAATTGATACAGAATATCTAAACCCTGGACTAATTCCTCTTTCTCAACATCTCTTCAAGATGCTTATAATTCTGAGCTTCATGCTACTCCTCTGGAGGGACATGTCAGAGCTAAAGGCATCCCAATGAGATTGAATAGGATGACAGTTCCTTATTACGGATCTGTATGATCGGAACTTGTGATCAAGTCACACATCGCAGTATACTGGGCCTTCTAATTCTTTCCGAGTTTTAGCTAATAGATTCGCAATATAACTAGGAAGACGTTTCAAATACCATATGTGAGCCACCGGACATGCCAGTTTAATGTATCCCATTCGATATCTTCGAATTCGAGAATCAACGAATTCAACTCCACATTGTGTGCAAAATTTAGAGTCTATCTTCTCATTTCCGATCCCTGGAGAATTTCCACAAGAACAAACCCTACTTTTGATAGGTCCAAAGATTCTTTCACAAAACGATCCATCTCTTTCTGGTTTATTAGTTTCATAATGTAGAGTATAGGGTTTAGTCACCTGTCCAACTATCTCGCCATTAGGTAAAATTTTTTCGGACCAAGCACAAATCTGTTCGGGAGAAGCTAATCCAATTCGAAGTTGTTGATGTTTATTCTGGTCAATCATAAAAGATCTCGATTCATTCTGATCAAACTTCCTCTCTATCTATCTGAAAGTCTTTCTCAGATATAATAGCATGATTCAATTCTAGAGCTAAAGATCGTAATTCTCGAATGAGCAATCGGAAAGATTCTGGAGCAGTGTCAGGTTTAGGTATTGGCCCTCCAGTGATAATGGCACCAAGTACTTCATTACGAGTTCTAATATGGTCAGATTTGAGAGTAAGCATCTCTTGTAAAATATAAGCAACACCAAAACCTTCTAGAGCCCAAACTTCCATTTCTCCTATTCGTTGCCCCCCTCGTTTGGATTTTCCTCTAAGAGGTTGTTGTGTAACCCGTGCATAAGGTCCACTCGAACGTGCATGTATTTTATCATCAACTTGATGACTCAATTTCGACATATAAGCTTTTCCTATTGTAACAGGTTGTTCAAAAACATCTCCTGTTCTTCCATCGATTAATCTATGTTTTCCAGGATGATCCGGTTCGAATACCCATGGATTAGCTGTTTGCTCACTAGCTTTATAAAGCTCAGGAAACACTAGTTTTCTCGAAGCTTCTCGCTCGTATCTTTCGTCAAAAGGTGTTATTCTATAATGTTTGTTCATCGGGTTTCCTGCTAAACCGGGCAAACATTCAAAGATCTGTCCTACATTCATTCGTGAAGGTACCCCTAATGGATTCAATACCATATCAACTGGTATTCCATTTTGCAAATAGGGCATATCTTGTCTGGGCAAAACTATTGAAATAATACCTTTATTACCATGCCTTCCAGCTACTTTATCACCCACTTGTATCTTACGTTTTTGTGATATATATACGTGGACTGTTTCCGCATTATCACCGGAATCATCTACTCTATTGATCCATCTCACATCAATAACTCGACCTCTTCCACCTATAGGTGTTCTGAGACAATTTTCTCTCGCAGTGGATACCTCAATACCAAATATGGTTTGTAATAATCTTCCTTCCGGGGCACATAATGATTCTTCTGTTGTTTGAGGCGTTAATTTACCTACCAAAACATCACCTGTTTCTATCCAAGATCCTAGCATTACAAGACCATTTTCGTCCAAATGACGAAGTGAATGAGCATCTAAATGAGGTATTTCTCTAGTGATTCTTTCAGGACCCTGGCTCGTCATACAGATTTCAATCCTGTACCTTACGATATGGAAAGAGGTATAAATATCTTCATATACCAGACGTTCACTAATGAGTATTGCGTCTTCGAAATTGTATCCTTCCCATGGCATATAAGCTACTAAAACGTTTTTTCCCAAAGAGAGTTCTCCCCCTACCGTAGCCGCACCGTCCGCCAGAATTTGTCCCTTCTTTACACATTCCCCTTGACGAACTTGAGGTTTTTGATGCGTACAAGTATTGGTATTAGAACGTTGATATATAACCAATTCTGTTCGTACAGTGTCTCCATTAACCGATGAAGTGATATTTACAGCATCGATATACTCGATCCTTCCCTCTTGTGTAGCTATAGCTACACTTCCTGAATCTAGAGCTGCTTGACCTTCCAACCCAGTTCCGGCAATGCACTTCTCGGGTTGAAAAAGTGGAACTGCTTGACGCTGCATATTAGAACCCATTAGAGCGCGATTCGCATCATTATGTTCGAGAAAAGGAATAAGGGAAACTCCAACAGAAAAATATTGGAAAGGAAAAATACTTCTGAAATGGATTTGTTCCCATGCAATAACTATAAATTCTTGTCGGTATCGAGCTGGAGTAATTTGTTCCTCTTGAATCCCTTGATTTAACGCCAAAGAATTTCCCGTAGCTATCCGATAGTATTCATCCTCATCTTCTCCCGGTAATAGATAAACCATATGTTCTTCTCTCGATCTCTCAGAGATCTTATAGAATGGACTTTGTAAAGAACCACACTGACCAATCTTTGCATGAATAGATAATGATGCAACAAGTCCAGCATTCATTCCTTCGGACGTATCGATTGGACAAATACGCCCATAATAACTGGGATGAATATCCCGTGTCCGAAAACTAGCAGTTCGCCCTGTTAAGCCCCCAGGGCCTAAATGGCTCAATTTTCGCCCATGAGCTATTTCCGTCAATGGATTAGTTTGATCTAAAAATTGGGATAAGGGGTGTGAACCAAAAAAATCTTGAAAAGTGTTTTTTAATAGAGTTGAAGTTACCAAGTTCTGAGGAGTTGATCTACGCTTGGTTGCTCTGTGTATAGTTCTTCGAACTGCATCTTCCAAACGACCTAGAGCTAATCTGAATTGATTCTGTAATAAATCTGCTACAGAACGAATACGTCGATTTCTAAGGTGATCTATATCATCGAGTGTACCCATTCCAAATTTCACTCCGATAAGGTAATCCACAGCAGCCAATACATCTTGTGGCAATGAAAAAATCTCGTTCTCGGGTATATCAAGATTCAGTTTTTGGTTCGGATTTCGTCGACCAATCTTTCCCAATTCACATCTTTGTCGGAAAAATTTTTCCTGCAATTCTTTACATAGAGACTCGGAAAATACCAAATCGCCACTTACACAGTAGAGTTTTTTATAAAACTCCAGAATGGCTTTTTCCTTCGACCAGATATATTCCTCCCGCTCCCACCTCCCCTTCTTCTTTTTCAGTAAAAAGAAAAATTTTTCGGGATAGCGAGTATTGTCCAGAATCTCTTCGAGATTTAAACCCATAGCTGATAATAGAACTGGAATAGATATTTTTCGTTTTCTGCTTACACGAGCCCATATCCTTTCTCCCACATCGATCTCTAATTTCGATCTTCTTCCCCAATCTGAAATCAGAGTGCCAGTATATATATAGTTTATTCTATTATGGTCTAATTCTGAACGGTAATAAATACCGGGACTTATTAATATCTGATTCACCACGATTCTGTAAATTCCATTTACTACAAACGTTCCATGGGAATTCATTAAAGGAATATTTCCGAGAAATACAGTTTGTTTCTGTATCTTACTACTATTCCTCCGAATCGATCTTGCTGGTACATATAATTCAGAGTAATATGTAAGGGACTGATATACAGCATCTCTCTCTTTTATAAAAGGTTCTGCTAATTCATATTCATTACCAAAAAGCCTGGATTCAATTTCTTTATCTGTATCCTCAATTTTCGGAAAATTATGGAGTTCTTCCATCAAGCCCTGATCGATGAAACGACAAAATCCTTCAAATTGTATCTTACCAAATTCGGGGATTGTAAACGCTCCCTCATTTTCATCTAATCGCATTGGAAGTTTCCCATCTGTCAAAAAGTCTATTAAATTATTCCCGATTGATCTATATGGATCAATCCGACAAAAAAGATTCGGATTTATATTCAGTTTTCACTATATCCCATTAAATTCTACCCGTATCCAGATATACTTCCAATTAGAAAAAAAAAAAATAAGGAAGAGGAGAGGTACTTTGATACTTTCATCCAACCACGTGAAATGGAGCTATGAACGAATGAATCAAACCATTCTTAAATGTGAATCTCACTTAGAATTTTTCCTAATGAAAATAGTAAGATTGAAAGATGGAGAACAAATTAGATCCATTTCCTTTATAGTTGACTTTAGCATACATCTCATACTATACTTAAAGGACGGACGAATGATTTTAAAGGACGACAGATTCGATCTGTCCATGGCATTCCCATATCTCGGCGACATAGCCAAGCGGTAAGGCAGAGGACTGCAAATCCTCCATCCCCAGTTCGAATCCGGGTGTCGCCTTGTTGAGGTAAGTAAATGGAAGGAAAAGTCTTGATTTCCATTACAGAACCTCTGGAGACATATTGGTACATATTACCAATATAGATAGTGAGTTACGTACATTTGATCCCGATTCCGTCGTGAATGTACGACCCTCGAGTTAGTTATAGTAACTCGTTGGTCAATGATCAAATGGATTTATTTATCTCTCATATGAGCTCGAACGTCAGTAACGTTCAGAATGGAAAGGTGGTCCATTTCAACTTAAACTTTGCACTATCATTAATAGTTCCATTATCATCTCGATAATGAAATCATTTTTTTTTAGAGAACATCATCCGTATGGATATAGTCGGTATAACTTGGGCTGCTTTAATGGTAGTTTTTACATTTTCCCTTTCACTCGTAGTATGGGGGAGAAGTGGATTATAATAGTAATGCTTAAGAATCAATTATTGTGTTCCTTCCAGATCATGCATGAGAATATCTCATGTTCCATAAGGATCCAGTAATTTTGAATCTTCGTTCCAAATTGAAAGACTCTTTCCATGGAATTATTTCCTCTTTATCCCCGCAAGGGCTGTGCATAATCCCTTATCATTATCATTGTCCTATGATATTTTCATAGGACAAATATGATTATTTCTAACAGGTTTTAATTAATTAGTTCTTTTCTAGAACTAATCGATAATCTCGTTTCTTCCACTGAAGAACGATCTCTCTTCTATTTCTTAGTAGGAATAGAAAGAAATAGTCCCTGTTTTACCGGATGGTTCCAAATTGATCGGATCTTATATGAATTCCGTTCTCGCGGAAAAATATGGGACATAAGTCATAGATTCCTTTGCTTTTTCTTATACCATTTCAAGTTCCATATCTAATATGGACTAGATAACAATGTTCGTACCGGAAAAAGATGTTCAACTTTGCAATCCACAAGTACGTTCAGAATAACATCTGTCTACATTGGGTCTATTTTTTCCAGGGGCATGAAGAAGGTGATCAGCTCCGCTCTTTTATGGTACGAGGCCCTTCATCCTACATTTACCATATATGGACAAGTACTATTAAGATATATTTATCCATATATGGGTGTAGAAGAAGTAGTAAAAAGAAAAGATTAGATAGTCTTTTCCTTCGGACTACTTCTTTTCAAAAGAAATGAAAAAGCAATCCCTACCCTGTATTGTTGTAAGATACAAAATCCCACCTTACCCTGTATTGGTGTAATACAATAGATCCCATAACCTATTTTAAACTTATGATCTAGATCATTTGGATCTATCCAGTGATCAGTAATCACTCGATTTTCATAAAAATCAATTGTTTCCACTACTTGCACTGGCCGTTTTTACGTAAGGGATAAATAGAAAAGCAGTAGAAATTGCAAGGAACAGTAGAACAGCAATAAATGCAAGGGTATTTACTTCCATGATCTCCTGATCTTTACTTCGTTCAAAAATAGCTCGAGATTGAATTTCATAGAGATGAATGAATCTTTCAAGATCCATGAAATAGATGTAATTGATAGAATCGGTTCGAGTAACGGAATCTAACTAACGGATTGAATGAATTCTTCGATGAAAATAGTATAACATAATATGATCACTTTTGATAATACTAGTAAGAAAAACTTACGTGCATCAGAAAACGTTCCGATCAACACATGTCTGTATCATTTCGAAAGAATAGGATTCGTACGAATAATAACCTTCTGCTACTCCAGAAGACGTTCGTCAGACATGAGAGGTATTTCGCTTGGATCTCCACGAGTTAGATGGAATCTTGAACCTATCCCGGTCCGGTGATGATATAGAAGTCTCCCATATTGAATTTATCCAGAGGCCCACCCATGACCCTGGAATGAGAAGGACTAGTCCATCCAGATCCTGATCTGATCATTATTAGAAAGACAATAGAGTGTCTAGAAATCCACTGGTTATCGATCATGAAAAAGAAGTATTAGCATGAAATACTCACAATATTCCTGGGGAGCAACAGAAGGGAGATCTACTGTAAATTATTGGGGGGAATTCTCTATAGGGATCTCTGTGGGATTTTGACCTAGGAGGACTACCTCTGTGTCATCCTAAAATCTATTGATCTTCCTATGTTTTTGATAAGAGAATTTGATTCTTCGGGGAGGGAAGAATATTTCTTGCAGATTCAATCTGATTATTAGATTTTCTCCCCGAAAGAAGGGTCTTTTTCCAAACTGAATTATTGATCTGGTGAATGTATCTAATGGATAGATATACTAAATATCTAGTATATCTATTCAACCCTATTATTTTTTTCACTCTTCTACGGGTATTAAGAGCTTAATTGATTAACTTATTGGATCGGGACTGACGGGGCTCGAACCCGCAACTTCCGTCTTGACAGGGCGGTACTCTAACCAATTGAACTACAATCCCAATAAAGTACAGTTCACCTACTATTCATATTTATTCTATGGTAGATGCTAGATAGATCGTATAGATTACGTGAGTGCTAGGTCGATGAAATATCTTATCCTTCTCTTTCATCTTTAAAAGTATCAATTCATATGGAATTGGACACATATCCATATGATATGAATATATATAGATATCGGGGTTCAATAACCCACTATCTTTTCATCCATGATTGGCATGAATATAATCATACCGATAGATTGATATTGATGATATCGGTTGGGTCGAGCTGGATTTGAACCAGCGTAGGCATATTGCCAACGGATTTACAGTCCGTCCTCATTAACCACTCGGGCATCGACCCAGGAACAAGAAAGTAATTCAAAGTCTTTAGGTTAAGACATCGAACGAAACGAATGGATATCCTATTTCATGGTACCCCTAGGGGAAGTCGAATCCCCGTTGCCTCCTTGAAAGAGAGATGTCCTGATCCACTAGACGATAGGGGCCGCCAAGAATTATACTATGAAAGTGACCCGAAAGTTGTCAATAGTATGACCAGAATTCCATTTTCTTATTGTTTTCCTTATTGGTTTCCTTATTGGTTTTCAAGAAACTTCCCTATCTATGAAGAAAGACCATTTGAAAAACAAAGATAGAAATTATCTCCTTCTTTCAATTTGATTTTCACACGTGATCCGGAGAAATAATTTCGTGATTTTTATGAATCATACTATTGTTTGGTATTCAAGTATTCATATATGGTACAAAGATTGATGATCTATTCTGTTGTACTTATAATTAGGATCCCGGAGATTACGTAATGCTTACTCTTAAGCTGTTCGTTTACACAGTAGTGATATTTTTCATTTCTCTTTTTATCTTTGGATTTCTATCGAACGATCCAGGACGTAATCCCGGACGTAAAGAATAGTGAAAAAAAGTATCTAGGTTAATGAGTCTTTTCCATTCCGTAGAAAGATTCGGAGTTATCCGCAATAGTGACCGAACGGAGAGAGAGGGATTCGAACCCTCGGTACGGATAATCCGTACTACGGATTAGCAATCCGCCGCTTTGGTCCGCTCAGCCATCTCTCCAAGATGGAAAAGTTCTTGTTTAACAAAATGAATGGTGGAGTAAAGGTGTATACCATAGCATGTACAGATTGTATCGACAATATAACGAATATTGCAATTATTCAGTTAGAAAAAACGAATCTGGCGAATTGTATTTTTCATTTCGTTTCAAAAGATTTTGCCTTTTTTCTGACCTGCCCGGCCAGTGGCCAGGCAGGTCAGAAAAAAGAAAGAATCAATCATACAATGCTTTACCTAATTTGATAGCTAAATTAATTGTTGCAAAAGCAAGAACAAAAGCTATAAAAAATTGAACCTCTATTATCATCTCTTCATTCCCTCTCCAATCATTTTTAATAAATGAGTTACACGGATTAGTCCATTTATTCCTCTCCAGTCTCAAATTTCAATATCTAGATATTGAAATACATGAATGGACTCTCTATCTATTTTATGTCTTATTGTAAAGATATAAATTGCTCAAGGCTATAGGTTCCTGATCGAAACTACACAGATGGGGAAGAAGAAGAGAAAATAGAAGAAAAGAAAATAGAAGAAAAGAAAATAGAAGAAAAGAAAAGTGATTGATCTCAACAAAACAAAATTTTATTCATACGTTCATCGAGTTGATGGGATCATAGGGGTGAAAGAAAACCAAATGGATCTAGAGGTTATTGCACAGCTTACTGTTCTGACTCTAATGGTCGTATCAGGCCCATTAGTAATAGATAGAGCTTTGGATGGATCAGAGATCCATGTAAAATATCCTTTGACTATTTGAGTTGATAATTTAACGAATCACACTCACAAACTATACACGCCACAATCCCATCGACAAATATTCCGCCACTCCTTTCCTTCCACATTTGAATCCCAATTCCGGAATTCCTTAATTATTGCTCTTCCATTTCCGAGAGAGAAGAAAGGATTCTATCAATTATAGGTTGTTCTTTCCCTTTATCAATAAATTTTTTCCTCAACTCCTCTAATCTTCTAATCTTCTAATTGAATTATTTAGAATTCATTTTCGAAAGATCTTCCTCTTCCGGGAGAGAAGGGAGGATTCCATTAAATAAAGGTTGTTCATATTTATTTTACTTGATCTGAGAGCCATAAACTGGACTGGAATGGATGATCCATCTTTTTAGCTCTCAATCTTTGTTGATCTCTTATAGTAATAGGTTTGCAAAGGTAACTTGGTATATCTACCATATGGTCATTGACCCGGATATGTCCATGATTAACTAATTGTCTAGCACCCGGAATGGTGGGAGCCATACCCAATTGAAAAATAATATTATCCGAACGCATTTCAAGTAATTGCAATAAGACCTGGCCCGTTGATCCTTTGGCTCTTCTAGCAATACCAACATATTGATTGTTCCCGGGCATAACTTGTATCCATTCGCTTCGTATCAGTTCAGCCCGGAGTTTCCAGTATAGCCATCCCCACCCTCCTCTCATGTAAACCTACGAGCTACTAATAAATGTTCTCAACTTGATATCTATAAAAATAGATGGATCATATGTATCCAATTTGTTATCCATATATCGTAAATCGGACTCACTCATTAATATATGATGGGGGGGCCCTTTTAACTCAGCGGTAGAGTAACGCCATGGTAAGGCGTAAGTCATCGGTTCAAGTCCGATAAAGGGCTCATATTTCCTACGAAGAAAGAAGGCCCGGGTGTCCATTTCTCTATCTATGTAATAGATAGAAATATGGACACCGAAATAAGAAAATGAAAGTGAATCCAGTCCGTTTTTTCTTTTCTTTTATGGGCGAACGACGGGAATTGAACCCGCGCGTGGTGGATTCACAATCCACTGCCTTGGTCCACTTGGCTACGTCCGCCCCGGAAAAACAAACCAATTGTCTCTATCTACAGTCATTTCTTCTTGGAAGAAATGACGAGGCTAACGTTTGTATGTGGGTCGGCGACCTCTTACAGGGGATCAAAGCAAGATCGATGACTAATTCCCAACCAACTATCGAACAAGTTTTTATTAAGTATTTAATATTTATTCCGGAGACATATCCCGATCCCATCCTTCCTCAGTTCTTTCGAACGTGAATAATCTTTCTTTTTTCGTATCGATCCTTTGTCCATTCACCCATGGACGATAACGATCGTTTCTTCCCTTCCAGTCAGATTATCATTTTGTTCTAAAAAAACGCAGTTTTGCAGATTGGTTCGGTAGATCCCACGTTATTCGAGTTGTAACGAAACGAACGGGCCATCAACATGAACATGGTTCGGTGTAAATTGAAAGAGATCTATCTTGGGATTTCTTTTATGTTTTATCTTGATACTCAGATCTTGTCCGCCCGAACAACTCTGGGCGGGGTATTTAATCGGAGGGTCGTTGTTTCAAATGATCGAGGCTGCGGCTGCGTCGACAAGTTCGACCCTATCCGCTTGTTACATATTCAGATTCAATGAAATCTAGACCCTTGGAACTCGTATCCTTCTCGTATTAGAAAAGATAGGGCTTTGCATCCAATCTGGAAAATTTTGCCATCTTACATGCACGGTTAGAAGACCAATCAAGTTCTTTTTTATATTATTATGCAGGTGATGGGACAAATATACAAATTTAGAGGCTCATCTATCAATGGAGATAGTGAACATTTTACAGTATTGAAAGAAGACGAATGAGAAAAGGGGAATCTCTGTCGTCAAAGATTTGGTTGGAACGAAGGAAGTATCAAAGAATTAGAACATGCGTTTCTTTATGTTTTTACTGGAACGGGTTGAGGAGTAGATCTTTTACATTCGTACTATCCAGATCTCATAGTAGCAAAAGGGATAAAAGGATCGAGTGACCGGGGAATGAGTAAGGTTCGAAGGATTCAGTTTCTTCAGAAATGAAAGCAGTACTATGCATTCAACATATGACAAATATGAAATCGGTTCCGTTCGATTAATCAAATAAAAATCAATCCGTTGTCTTTCAGTTCATTCGTTTTAATGGTTGATACAGGTCAATCGGAACAGGATTGGTAGACGCCAATCGATCCGTGCCGTGGAACGTATCAAATCTTTCACGTTTAAGTTCGTTATGAGCCTGGGCTCATTACGATATAATATCATTTCGGACAGATCTATTGTCTAGCCGACTATTTGTAACGGGGCAGAACAGGGCTTCTTTTGGGTCGCAGTCCACAAAATTGATGAGCAAGGGGTAATAGTTTCATTCCAACAGATTTATTTATTCTATTGTTTCAGAACGCATTCCATGAAATATGTGTATTCTATAGAATAGTGGGGTAGATTTATGCAAACGTTGGTCCAGATATAGATCCAATATGCGTAGCCGATAGATTGCATTTTTTTGGTATGTTAACAGAACGGAACTAGAGGAAAGAGTGTTTGTCCCAATATGAAAATATTGGGTCTAAAAAACCATGTGATGATCTTAGGTGGAGAAAGAAAACAAACCAAAGGTTCGCCTTTAGCTAGGATGGATCAACTCCATAGAATTGACCTTTCCAGGTATTCGGAATATCCGTAGTACTTCCCACTTCTATGGTTCAAGAATAGGTTCGATTTACCACACATAACATATTGTGTAGAATCCTAGTGGATCAAGATCTTCGCCCCGATCTTTAGCAAAGGGATAGACCCGGGATTTTCGATTGAACGGAAGAGTACTTCGTTCGTTCAACCCCAACGGAATGCGTTGCATTTGGATGGAGCTAAAAGCCACATGTCCGATCGATACTTTGACTGGAATATGGATTGCTTTAAACATATTCTATTCCAGAGAACTCCCGAGTTTTTCGAAGAACTAGCGATAAAAATGAACAAAAGCGGTTCCGAACTAGACGATGTTATAATGGGAATTATAACAAACATTGTACAAATCCAAGTAATATAGATAGTATTGAATACCTCAATCCTCTATCTCTATTTTGAGATAGAATCTATCTATAAGTGCCTCGAAAAAAAAAAGAAACAAAAGAAAAACGCCTTGTTTCTTGTATGTTTCAATTAGTTCCAGTCCTACGATCCGAACTCTTTGGATCGGACAGATACTTCTATAGATCCCCTTCTTAGAGATTCCCTTGAGAATAAAAGGGAAAGGAGGAAGCTATTCATCATACTAGCTAGGAATCCCCTACACCTTATTCATAAGGTTCCAAGAATCAATCCTAATTACTTACTATTAAAACGAAGGCCAAGATCCAATAGACTGGGATCACTCATTAGAACCTTGGGTCTATCGGAAGTGAATTAGTAACCCCCAATAATGTAATGGATGATGATTGGATATCATCATGTCAGTCGTTACTTAACTTCTTTTCTTTCCCCCCCCTTTTTTTTCATTAAGAAAAAAGGGTTTATAGGCCCGATCATCTGGTATCGGATCAAGATCGATCGATGAGAAATACTAATCTGCCTGCCCTGTTCCAACGTTCCCATCCATCGATCTTGATAAGGACAAGATATTGATATGATCCGAAAGACTTTGAAAGTCCAAGTCATAGGGACTATGAGGGGATATATATATAAGAGTAGTGTAACTTAGTGGAATGTATAGGGCTATACGGGCTCGAACCGTAGACCTTCTCGGTAGAACAGATCAAAGTTCTTATTATCAAAATAATTTGAACTGTTCCAAGAACCCAACATGCATTTTATCGCATTGGGCTCTTTCATTAACTGATGGAAAGATCGGTTAGTCTGCCATTCTCCTCTTTCCAGGAAAGATACTAATATGGCTCCGTGTGCTCCAAATTCTTACCCTTCGGAAGCAATCCCAAAGTGATTCAAAAGGTTTCCTTGACGTAGGTCTGCCTTGCTCGGGCATAGATTGACTCAAATAGAGTCTCCTCTAGCGCTCCAAAAAGAAAATATGACACTTCATACACCTAAAAGTGTCATAGAGCGAAAAGAATCTATTTTGAGGTCCCCGTATTATACTCATTATGCCTGGCATTGAACGGAGCTGGGATTGACCATATCAATTAGATTCGTAATTCGAATCGGATCGAACTTCATCTTTGTCATGCTATTGTTCCCCAGAGAAACACATTGATAGAGTAAGACTTTTTCACATAGAATCTATTTCGTGGATCGGACGAATCGATAAACTCTCCCGAAAACCATTGGCGCACGTGTAAACGAGGTGCTCTACCTTGCTGAGCTATAGCCCTTCCCAGTCTTGGTGATACACTACTATACTATACTAACCAGATGGATCACTTTCTGTCAAGGTAGATATTTCATGATCCGATACTATGATCCAATACGTTCCAATAAGTTCGATCTGTGCCAGGGACACATTGTCTATACATTGAATTCCATATAGAATCGTTTATAAGTCCAACTCTACCTATGAGAATAAATGACCCACTTAACTCAGTGGTTAGAGTATCGCTTTCATACGGCGAGAGTCGTTGGTTCAAATCCAATAGTAGGTAAACTTATTAGATACCATTGAAGAGTCGATGGCATCTAATAAGTTTGACTCCACTTGTTTGGATCGAGGCGGAACATTGAATCCATTTTCAGATATTTATAGGAAATGTTTAATTAGAGACGGGGGGGCTAGCACTGATAGCTTCTAATCGTGTTCTAGCTCTTTTCAGAGCTACATCAGCCTCAATTGCTTGTCTTTTGCCTTCGGCTCGAGCTAAGTCAGCTTTAGCTACTTTAAAGGTTTCCTGGGCTTCTTTGAGATCGATGTCAACATCTCTCTCTGCATTATTTACCAATACGGTGATTCTATCATTGTCTATCTTGGCGAAACCGCCCATCAAAGCCATAGTGGACCACTGCCCATTAAGACGTATTTTCATAACTCCTATATCTACAGCTGCCACAAGTGAAGCATGATTGGGTAATACGCCAATTTGACCACTATTAGTAGATAAGATTATTTCTTGAACTTCTGAATCCCAAATGACTCGATTAGGAGACAGTACACGAAGATTTAAGGTCATTTTCAGAATTAACTTTCCGTTTTGGAGTTCATAGCCTTCGCGGTAGCTTCATCAATGTTACCCACTAAATAAAAAGACTGTTCGGTAATACCATCTAATTCTCCGGAAAGGATCATTTGAAACCCTCTAATGGTTTCCATGAGACCAACATATTTGCCCGGGAAACCTGTGAATACCTCTGCTACGAAAAAGGGTTGTGATAAGAAACGTTCAATTTTTCTTGCTCTTGCTACGATTAAACGATCTTCCTCCGATAATTCATCCAGTCCAGGAATAGCTATAATGTCTTGAAGTTCCTTATAACGTTGTAAAGTTTGCTTAACCCCTTGTGCAGTTTCGTAATGTTCTTCGCCTACGATCCAAGGTTGGAGCATAGTCGATGTTGAATCTAAAGGATCTACTGCTGGATAGATACCCTTGGCAGCTAATCCTCTCGATGGTACGGTAGTAGCATCTAAATGTGCAAATGTCGTAGCAGGAGCAGGGTCAGTCAAGTCGTCAGCAGGTACATAAACTGCTTGAATCGAGGTTATCGATCCCCTTTTTGTGGAAGTAATTCTCTCTTGCAAAGAACCCATTTCCGTGGCAAGAGTTGGCTGATAACCCACGGCGGAAGGCATTCTACCTAATAGGGCGGATACCTCTGATCCCGCTTGGACAAAGCGGAAGATGTTATCAATAAATGATAGTACGTCTTGCTCATTGACATCTCGGAAATATTCGGCCATGGTTAGAGCAGTTAAACCGACTCTCATACGAGCTCCTGGTGGTTCATTCATCTGACCATAGACCAGAGCCACTTTTGATTCTGAGATGTTTTGTTCATCAATTACTCCCGATTCTTTCATTTCCATGTAAAGATCATTCCCTTCACGAGTACGTTCTCCTACTCCTCCAAATACAGATACCCCTCCATGAGCCTTAGCAATGTTGTTAATCAACTCCATAATGAGTACTGTTTTACCCACTCCAGCTCCTCCAAATAAACCGATTTTTCCCCCACGGCGGTAAGGAGCCAAAAGATCTACTACTTTAATGCCTGTTTCGAAGATAGATAATTTTGTATCCAACTCTGTAAAGGCGGGAGCAGATCTATGAATAGGAGATGTTATGCGAGCATCTACAGGACCCAAATTATCAACAGGTTCGCCAAGAACATTGAAAATTCGTCCGAGAGTAGCTCCACCAACTGGAACACTCAGAGGAGCTCCCGTGTCAATCACTCTCATTCCTCTCGTCAAACCATCTGTAGCACTCATAGCTACAGCTCTAACCTTATGATTTCCTAATAATTGCTGTACCTCACAAGTAACCTGAATTTCCTGACCGGCTGTACCTTGACCCTTAACTATTAATGAATTGTAAATATTAGGCATATTACCTGGAGGAAAAGAGACATCCAGTACTGGGCCAATGATTTGAGCTATACGTCCCACATTTTTTTCTACAAGTGCGGAAACCCCAAGAACAAGAGGATTGGTTCTCATACAAAAAAGGAAAGAAATTCCATGAAGATTTTATATATATATATATAAATATGATTTTGCCAATATCATCAATAACAAAAATGTTCCGTATCGGGTCGATCAGATCAGTAAATAATGAATGGGAGTTACCACCTTAGTAATATCCTACTTTATGGAAAAGTTCGAATCCATTCATATTTGGAATATGAAGTAAGTAGATGGATAAGGATAATGAGGAAGTCTTCGATTTTTTTATTTATAACTAGAACCAAATTCTCCATAACTAAAACCGAAAATACTTAAAAATTATGTCCAGATCATCTGTGAAATGTGAAACTTGAACCCTATTCATGACCTTTATCTCATTGGTCGGTCGTTATCTCTTCTCTTCGTACGCACATCTGTTCCCTATTCTATATTTATTTTCATATAGACAATTCGCACCATTATGGTCAAAGGTCGATTCGGTTCCTTAAATTCATTCATGAACTAGTTTAACCGCTGAAAGGTGCTCGGGTCAATCCATGGAGGAAGAACTTAAAGAGCAAAGATTGGGTTGCATCATACATAAAGAACATTATACAATGAGAGTGTACCTAGCAGATCTTATTGTCCAATAACGGACGATTTTTTTGTAGGATAGTTCTGTCAAAATCGATTGTTTATGTTCGATCCATGTCGAGCAGACCTCGTCCTTGCGAGAGATAATTATTAATAAAGGAGGGACTATGTCACCAAAAACAGAGACTAAAGCTAGTGTCGGATTTAAAGCTGGTGTTAAAGATTACAGATTAACTTATTATACTCCTGAATATCAGACCAAAGATACGGATATTTTGGCAGCATTCCGAGTAACTCCTCAACCAGGGGTGCCGCCCGAGGAAGCGGGAGCAGCAGTAGCTGCTGAATCTTCCACCGGTACATGGACCACTGTTTGGACCGATGGACTTACTAGTCTTGATCGTTACAAGGGGCGATGCTATGACATCGAGCCCGTTGCTGGAGAGGAAAGTCAATTTATTGCCTTTGTAGCTTACCCCTTAGACCTTTTCGAAGAAGGTTCTGTTACTAACTTGTTCACTTCCATTGTAGGTAATGTATTTGGATTCAAGGCCCTACGGGCTCTACGTTTGGAAGATTTGCGGATTCCCCCTGCTTATTCCAAAACATTTCAAGGTCCACCTCATGGTATCCAAGTTGAAAGAGATAAATTGAACAAATATGGCCGTCCTTTATTGGGATGTACTATCAAACCAAAATTGGGTCTATCGGCCAAGAACTATGGTAGAGCAGTTTACGAATGTCTCCGTGGTGGACTCGATTTTACCAAGGATGATGAGAACGTAAATTCCCAACCATTCATGCGCTGGAGAGATCGTTTTGTCTTTTGTGCGGAAGCAATTTATAAAGCTCAGGCTGAGACGGGTGAAATTAAGGGACATTACTTGAATGCTACTGCAGGTACATGTGAAGAAATGATGAAAAGGGCAGTATTTGCAAGAGAATTGGGAGTTCCTATCGTTATGCATGACTATCTGACGGGAGGTTTTACCGCAAATACTTCTTTGGCTCATTATTGCCGAGACAACGGCCTACTTCTTCACATTCACCGCGCGATGCATGCAGTGATTGACAGACAAAAAAATCATGGTATGCACTTCCGTGTACTGGCTAAAGCATTGCGTATGTCCGGTGGAGATCATATTCACGGCGGTACTGTAGTAGGTAAACTTGAAGGGGAACGAGAAATCACTTTAGGGTTTGTTGATCTACTGCGTGATGATTTTATCGAAAAAGATCGAAGTCGTGGTATTTACTTCACTCAAGATTGGGTATCTATGCCAGGTGTCCTGCCCGTAGCTTCAGGAGGTATTCACGTTTGGCATATGCCTGCTCTGACCGAGATCTTTGGGGATGATTCCGTACTACAGTTTGGTGGGGGAACTTTGGGACACCCTTGGGGAAATGCACCTGGTGCAGTAGCTAATCGAGTTGCTCTAGAAGCTTGTGTACAAGCTCGTAATGAAGGACGTGATCTTGCTCGTGAAGGTAATGAAGTGATCCGTGAAGCTAGTAAATGGAGTCCTGAACTAGCTGCTGCTTGTGAAATATGGAAGGAGATCAAATTTGAATTTGAGGCAGTAGATACAATTTGAGGCAATAGATACCTTGTGATCCAGTGACTTTCGTTCTACCAATCGGACTCGGCCCAATCTTTTACCGCTACCACAAAGATTAGGCCAAATCGTGAACGGAGATCTGGGATTTCAGATATCAATATCTGGGATTTCTATATATCAATATCTATATATCAATATCTAGATATATTGATATATAGATATTGATATATATAGATATATTTCCGAGGTAAAATATCTAAAACAGAGTGAGTCGATGAAAATTTTTTGGGGTCAAGGATTCGATAACGAATCCTATTCATCCTTTACATTTATCTTATAGATCATTCGATAGGGTTGGTAGCTCAGTGGATCAGAGCTCATGGTTCCGGACCATGAAGTCAAGGGTTCAAATCCCTTCTAGCCCAAAAGATTTTGTATTTGGGATGAAAATTCCTTTTCATCGCGGCATAGGAGATAATCTTTCTTTATAAAAGAATAAAGGGTTCTATCATAATCCCGGATTGATACTTCGGATTCCTAATCAATAATGAATGGAGATGATTTATCCATGATTCATTTCACTATTCATTGATAAATTGAATCATTTTATTTATACGACTTCTCTTCATACAAAATAAGATAGGAAAAGTAACAATCTTCACCTTTATATGGAAAACTCTATGTCTATAAGGGAGTGGTTCGAAGACAGGCGTAAAATAACTGGATTACTAAAAAATTCGGTCGAAAGGGATAGTAAGGACGTCAATGAGATGGAGAGGAACAAGAATCTAAGTATTGATTACGTTAAAATTAATAGATTATGGGTTCAATGCGATAATTGCGAGAGCTTGCTCTATATCAGATTCTTGAGAGAGAATAAAAGTGTTTGTGAAGAATGTGGATATTATCTGCAAATGAATAGTTCAGATAGAATAGAACTTCTAATTGATCGCGGCACTCGGCATCCTATGGATGAAGACATGTACACTCTAGATGTTCTTCAATTTCATTCTGAGAATGAACCTGCTCATTCTGATCCTCTTCATTCTGAGGATGAATCTTATAAGGATCATATCACTTTCTGTCAAATAGAGACAGGTTTAACTGATGCTATTCAAACAGGCATAGGTCAATTAAATGGTCTTCCTATCGCACTCGGAGTTATGGATTTTAAGTTCATGGGAGGTAGTATGGGCTCTGTAGTAGGCGAGAAAATAACCCGTCTGATCGAGCGCGCTACCGAGGAATCTCTTCCAGTCATTATGGTGTGTGCTTCCGGAGGAGCACGCATGCAAGAAGGAAGTTTTAGTTCAATGCAAATGGCTAAAATAGCTTCTGCGTTATATATTCATCAGAAGGATAAAAGGTTGTTATATGTATCGATTCTGACGTCTCCGACAACCGGTGGAGTTACTGCTAGTTTTGGCATGTTGGGAGATATCATTATTGCCGAACCTAAAGCGTACATTGCATTTGCAGGTAAAAGAGTAATCGAACAGACATTAGGTCAGAAAGTGATTGAAGATTTTCAGGTGACTGAGCATTTATTTGGCCATGGTTTATTTGATCTGATCGTTCCACGTAATCTCTTAAAAGGTGTTCTAAGTGAACTATTTCAGCTTTACAGTCTTCCTCGTAAAGAAAAAAAAATGAACGTTTAGTTCCTTATAAGGAAAAATGATCAAATCGAGTTCCTTGTAACGGAAGTGACAGTGATACAGTTTCTTATTGCGGCAAAATAAGGATTTCTCTAAGAGAATCGCTTTTTACCCCCTTCTTACCAACAATTTATGATCCTCGATCCTATACTAACAATAAATATAGCCAATTTTCCGCTTTTCGAAATCAGATAAATTTTTGTCAGGATTCATGTTCTTCCACTATTTAACTTATATAATATTAATAAGTGTTGTAAAGGATCTATATATACAATATATATATACAATATATATATAGATATATATGTATTGTATATATATATACAGATCCTCATTGTTGAACTCGTCGGGATCTTATTCAAAAACAATTTTGAATCCAACTTAAAATGCTTTTTCAGTATTTTTGGAAGAGACGGGGAAAGGAACAACGAACATTTGCGTACATGTATTCTATGAAGAAGGACAAATGGGACCGCTCATTTGGTCCCATCACTTATTTTATCTTATAATCATATGGATAAACATTTCATTGAGTAAGTAAGGTACTCGTTCTATGATAATTCCTAACCTACCTTCTTTTTTCGTGCCTTTAGTCGGCTTATTACTTCCGGCAATTACAATGGTTCTTTTCCATCTGTATATTCAGAATGACGATATTTTTTGAATCTGATCAAATTAGATTTAATAAATAGGTTTGGATCTGTTCAATTGCAGAACAGATAGAAATCTCTATATCTATTTCAGATGATATAAGATAGAACTCTTATAGATACAAGATAGGTCTAAATAGAAATAAATAAATATATATATTTATTTAGACTCATTCATACTTGAATATGGATAGATCTTACCATTATATTCTAGATATAGCGAATTTATATATCTATTCATATTCATATCCATATACATATCGGATATACACATGTGTCAATAAATAGGTATTGGTCAATATTTTCATATGGTTGGTTATATTTTTTGCATATGGTATACATATCTATTCCTAGAGATATTTTAACTCCACTGATTCAGTGTTGTTTAACGAATTGATAATTTTGGGAAGGACCTATTTGAAATTGATGGTAAGAATGGACAAGAAGACAAACTTGACTGACTTGACTGAAATGTTAGCTATGTATATAGATAGCTAGTTCATAAGAGTTTGGGAACCAAAGGATGAAAAAGTGGGCTATTCCCTCAACTTCAATAGGATGGAATTTAATACGATTTTTTATGAATAATCGATCCAAATGGCTCTGGATAGAACCTATAACAGGGTCTCGAAAAAGAAGTAATTTCTTTTGGGCTTGTATCCTCTTTCTGGGTTCACTAGGATTTTTCCTAGTCGGGATTTCGAGTTATTTTGGTGAGAACCTGATACCCCTATTGTCATCTCAGGAAATACTCTTTGTTCCACAAGGAATTGTAATGTGTTTTTATGGTATTGCAGGTCTGTTCATTAGCTCTTATCTGTGGTGCACAATTTTGTTCGATGTGGGTAGTGGCTATAATAAGTTTGATAAAAGAAAAGGAATTGTATGTCTTTTTCGTTGGGGATTTCCCGGAAAAAATCGTCGTATTTTCCTACGATTTCTTATGAAGGATATTCAGATGATTAAAATGGAAATTCAAGAAGGTATTTCCCCTCGTCGTGTTCTTTATATGGAAATAAAGGGCCGACAAGACATTCCTTTAGCTCGTACTGGTGATAATTTGAACCTAAGGGAGATCGAACAGAAAGCTGCTGAATCAGCCCGTTTCTTGCGTGTATCCATTGAAGGGTTTTGAAATGAACCAAGGGGTTCTTTATACTCAACATAAATTCAAATTGATCGACATTTTTATATGGATCGAATCAAGGAACATGAATCAATATCCAATCAGGAAATTTTTAGATTTCCATACATATCAATTTCAATAAATATTGAAATATAATTGTATGGAAATGGAACGATATAGGATCTTTATGAACAATATACTATTTTTAGAAAATAGTATAGGAAGAGGTAATATAGAAAGAGCTATAAGTTACAATAGAACTGGTTGGTATTTGTCCGGGAAAAATATCATTTAGTTAATTCCTACTAAATGATATTTATGTTTATGGAATGAATCAGACCAAGATTATTTTGGTAGTTCCCGAACACGCCATATCATTTCCTATCCTAGAGAGGGCGAGTGAGCCAGTAGATGGATATGATGGATCAGAAAGAACAATGACTAGATATAGTGGTCCGGTTTCCCTAAAACTAGAACGTTTTTTCCTCTCATCCCCGTTCTTCATCACGATCCAATTTATTCTTATATGATTTCGTCGTTCTCTCATTTTGTTTGTCATCTTTGGAGATAACTGGGGAAAGATTCGTAAAGGATCGATCGAGTGATCAGGATTCAAAGGATCTTTACAATGAATAAAACGACTTATGTTACTTCAAGTTATTCTTCTAAAAAAGAATAAGATAGAAAAAATGAATAGATAATTGATCCAGATAGAAACGATCTGGATCGGATATCGGGGAATGATCTTCTTATGCTCCGTCTCACTCATTTGGAGCGAACCTTTTTCTTTTTTCTCTGAGGATCTTTTTTCTCGGGGTCAAACAATTACACAATAGATAAATTTATGGATCCCATACCTCATTCTATCACTCGTACTTTGTCTAGATTTCGGACAGAACTGACGAGTGAATCAGGTTCGTTAGCGATTCACGAATTGGAAGTGGCCGAATATAAAGCATCAGCTTCCCTACGATATCTTGCATGTTTAGTGGTACTGCCTTGGGTCATTCCTATTTCATTACGGAAAGGTTTGGAACCTTGGGTTACAAATTGGTGGAATACGGGTCAATCTCAGAAAATTTTTGATTATCTCCAGGAAGAAAATGTTCTGGGAAGATTTGAGAAAATAGAAGAACTATTCCTGTTAGAAAGAATGGTGGAAGATTCTTCGGGAACAGATTCAAAAGATCTTCGTATAGAGATTCACAAAGAAACGATCCAATTGGTCGAAATGTACAATGAAGATTGTATTAAGATAATCTCACATTTATTAACAAATCTAATAGGTTTTGCTTTTATAAGTGCTTATCTCATTCTGGGTAAGAATAAACTTGGCATTCTCAATTCTTGGATCCAAGAATTCTTCTATAGTCTGAGCGATACAATGAAAGCTTTTCTCATTCTTTTAGCAACCGATCTATGTATTGGGTTTCATTCACCCCATGGTTGGGAACTGATGATCGATTCGATCTCCGAAAATTTTGGCTTTGCCCATAACGAACGAATCATATCTGGTCTTGTTTCAACTTTTCCAGTCATCTTAGATACGATTCTCAAATATTGGATCTTCCGTCGTTTCAATCGTATATCTCCTTCACTTGTAGTAATTTATCATTCGATGAATGAATAAAGAATAGGTTGTTTTCTCCGACCGAAAGAATTGAAACAGAATAATAAAGTGTTTTCTTTGTTCAGGAATTAGCTATTCCTCCCCCTCATTCTTCTCCTGGTGCGAGACTTCCGATTTCTTACTTTTAGGTTTGGTTCAATCAATATAGTAGCAGAATTTTTGACAGGTAACTATGATAGCTACCTACTCTCACCCGAAAAATGATTTGGAACCAATAATTGAACCATGCAAAATAGAAATACTTATGACTTAAAAAAAAAGATGACTCGGTTAATTTCCGTCCTGGTCATGATACATATCATAACTCGGACATCCATTTCGAATGCATATCCCATTTTTGCACAGCAGGGTTATGAAAATCCCCGAGAAGCAACTGGACGTATTGTATGTGCCAATTGTCACTTGGCCAAAAAACCTGTGGATATTGAGGTTCCACAGTCCGTGCTTCCCAATACCGTATTTGAAGCAGTTGTTAAGATCCCCTATGATACGCAAATGAAACAAGTTCTTGCTAATGGTAAGAAAGGGGCTTTAAATGTAGGAGCTGTTCTAATTTTACCCGAGGGCTTTGAATTAGCCCCTCCGGATCGTATTTCTCCTGAGATTAGACAAAAGATGGGTAATCTTTATTTTCAGAACTATCGTCCCAATCAAAAAAACATTATTGTAATAGGTCCTGTTCCTGGGCAAAAATATAGTGAACTTGTGTTCCCCATCCTTTCCCCAGATCCTGCTACTGATAAAGAAGCTCACTTCCTGAAATATCCTATATATTTGGGTGGTAATAGAGGGAGAGGACAAATTTATCCCGACGGGAGTAAGAGCAACAATACGGTCTATAGCGCTTCAGCAACAGGAAGAGTGAGCAAAATTTTACGTAAAGAAAAGGGTGGATATGAGATAACTATCGATAATACATCAGACGGTGGGCAAGTGGTTGACATTGTACCTCCGGGACCGGAACTTCTTATTTCAGAGGGCGAATTGATCAAGGTCGATCAGCCATTAACGAATAACCCTAATGTGGGTGGATTTGGTCAAGGAGATGCAGAGATAGTACTTCAAGATCCATTACGTGTTAAAGGTCTTTTATTATTCTTAGCATCTGTCATTCTGGCACAGATATTTTTGGTCCTTAAGAAGAAACAATTTGAGAAAGTTCAATTGGCCGAGATGAATCTTCAGGTCCATAGATTTCCGAACATGAAGTTGACTGATTGAATCAAAAATGAATACCCCTTCGGAGATGGAGAACCTTTTCTCCTCCTTCTCCCTTATATATTCTTGGGAAAATGTTCATGTAGACATATCTACATTTCAAATAGGGAGTGACTCAATAAGCACTGGAACAGATCAACTTGTCGAACGATCCCCATATGCTTTCTAGATCGTGTACTATATACATGCCATTCCCTCCTTTCCTTGCCCATTTTAAAAAGAAAAAATCCGGAAAATAGAGATAGATCGCAGGAAGGAGAGATTAGGAGAATAACTAAGCAATCTTGGAGAAGATTCCTATCTTCTCTAATCCCATTCTTTATCCTATCCCATTATTATTCGTCGAATAAATTCTCCGGTTTCTCGTCGAGATAAGAGGAACTCATTGGGTTTCCGATCCTGTCCTGTTCATCAATTCCTTCGTAAATTGACGATTATTTTGTACGTTATATTGAGGAACCTTCAAATTCCTAAAGAAGGAAGAGCAGAAAAGTAAGGGGTAATATCACTCATTGAGCAAAACAACCCACCTTTTGATAGGGTTCGTTCCTAATGAGAGAAAATGAATTAAAGGTGTTTTTCCTCCTCTTTTCTTTTGTAAGCCAAAATAAGAGAAGAAAATATTCTATTCGCACATTAAGATTCTCATAGTTCGGGTTTTTAGAAAAACTTCGAATAATCTCCCACCAGAGAAATGAACAAATATTTAGTAATAAATATTCTCCGTTTCTCCGTTGTTCCTTCGACAGAGATTGAAATTGGATCGATCCCATTTTTTTTTTTTTTGATCATATAGTGGAAGAATAAATTGGCTCATAACTTGACTGAAAGGCATTGAATGAAGTAACAGAGTCATTGTATTTGTGCGAATCTTCTCTTCTAATTAATATTAATATAGAAGAGAATCTAAAAAAGAGATTTCGATAAGACCTTACCCTTAAAAGAAGGGTAAGGCCTTATTTATTTGTCACTTTCGCATGTATAGTATTCCCATAGTAAGTGCATTTCCCCTACTATAGGGATGACCCTGATCCGGAATATGAACCATAGAAAAAGATACCCAGTAGACCAATCACGATAATACCAGTTACAGTACCTATCAACCAAAGAGGGATCCTTCCAGTGGTATCGGCCATTTCTCTTACTCCCTTTCACATTTTCTTAAGTGGTCATGCTCGAGACATAAACAGTCATAGCATAGATAATTATTAGTATTGGATCTCTTCGAATGGAGTGATAATATTCTCATTGTTCCTAATTGAACAAATAATTAGAGAATAGAACAGCAAGTACAAAAATTAGTAGCAACCCCCAGTAGAGACTGGTACGATTCAATTCAACATTTTGGTTGTTCGGATTCAATTGTGTCATATCTACATACTTCCTCTTCCTTTAATATAGAGTTTATCGCTGGATGAACTGCATTGCCGATATTGATCCCGAGAAAAAAACTGTAGGGACAGCTAGCCCGTGAATGGCCAACCATCTAACTGTAAAAATCGGATAAGTTCTATCTATAGTCATTAGTGCCTCCTAAAAAGATCTAGTAAATTCATCGAGTTGCTCTAACGAATCGAAACGGCCAGTTACTAATGGAACCTCTTGTCGACTTTCTGTGAAATACTCATTCGGCCGGGGGCTCCCGAACACATCATAAGCCAAACCCGTGCTGACAAATAACCAACCTGCAATAAATAGAGAAGGTATGGTAATGCTATGGATAACCCAGTATCTAATACTAGTAATAATGTCAGCAAAGGAGCGTTCTCCCGTATTCCCAGACATGCTCAGCTCCATATATTATTTTAAAGTCAGTCAAGGGGGAATTGATCCCATGAAAGATAGAGATCAGGAAATGGAAAACTACTGATATCTTCTCCAATCCTTGTTCGATTGTCAATGTTATACCAAGGGTATCTTTGAAGTCTACTGGACCAGTATAGCTAGCTTTCTTCTGACACAGCAATACAATTTTGATGAGTATCGAGAAGGAACGGAATAGAATGATTCTGTTCCTGCCAGCAGTTATTCCATCTCTGTTTGATGGACTTAATCCCAACAGAAATAAGAGAATATTGCATATTCCGAGGTCCGGGTGTAAGGAACTCCCTCAATCGATATTGTAACAATTGCATAACCCTGGAAATTTTCGATTGGAATTAGCTTCTACATACAGGTGGCTGTAGAACCGAAAAAAGGATGAGTGCCGCTTGCAAAGGGTATAAATCACTATCAATCCAACCAATCCAGAATATGATACTTTGACCCCTTCCTTTTTTCATTCCGACATGACATTATGTCCGTGTAGATGATTCCAGTAATTAAGATTGCACGGGGATCATTGGTGCTACGCAGATGTATGTTGCTCTTCCAATAGTATCCGGCGCAGGTGGAGTTATGCCACGGACTTATTATATAGTACCTTGTATTAACGAGTAGATGTTACTAATTAGATAAACCCAAGTGGATAGTGCAATAGAACCTAGTCAATTTTAGGTATGTTAAATTACGAGTTATTCCTTGCAATAGGTGGAATTCTTGCGGGCTCTACTGGCTCTAAGAATGAATATTGAAAAAATCCATCTAGAGGGTCCAATGATCTGGATCAATAAGATCTAGAAATGAAAGGACAAACTGGATATTAATATTCTTATACCTAAACGTGAAATTCACAAAACTTTGCTATGTCTGTAGAAGAGGTTTCTTCCAATCCAACCGATAGCTACTGGTATCGAAGATAATGCCAGATGATCCAATCGTACTTATTTATAATTCATTCACCCTGTAAGAAGATTACGTTTGACAATTTGTAAAGGAGTTCGCGGGTGCTATTAATTAGTTGCTCGATGAATGTGAGGATTTCTAGGATAATGAAGAGATATCTACCATAGATTTCCTCTCATCCATGTTCGTTCATACATATCCTATAGTAGATATAGGATCCTTAATTGGTACGAATTGGGACAATTGATCTTTTGTATTCTGATCTCAAGGTTACGAAAAGAAAAATTTAGGTAATTGTCTCATGAAGATATGTATAAACCATATTTCATTCAGTCCTTCCACGCCTACTATAACTATAATTAGTTATTTCGGTTTCTTATTGGCTTCTATCATTTTCACCCTAGTCCTATTCATTAGCTCGAGCAAGATACAACTTATTCGAAATGAAGGAAGGGGAAACCCTCTCAGTTCACTATATCAATTTCAATAATTTCGTTGATTCTCTCTATATCAATTTCTGATCATTGAGATTCATAGCAAATTCAGGGTACTATCCAGGATAGCTATTATCCCTACTTATTCCGTTGAATCGAAATGATTGAGGCTTTGCCATCCGGAATTGTGTTAGGTCTAATTCCTATAACTTTGGCCGGATTATCCGTAACTGCATATTCACAATACCGACGTGGTGATCAATTGGATATTTGATCCGGGAATATCCTTCAATTTCATTGACCTCCTACTTTTCCTGGGAGGTCAGATTCCATTGCTCGTTCCAATTGGAACGAATTATCGATAATTTAGAAGGTTGAGTTTGATAGGAACAGAATCACGCTCTGTAGGATTTGAACCTACGGCATCAGGTTTTGGAGACCTACGTTCTACCGAACTGAACTAAGAGCGCTTTATTTCACATCCGGAGAGAAAGGAAAGGAACAAAATCTTTTCGTTTATACTCTTAGAGTCAAACACTTTCGCATCTGATACGATTCAATTATTTGATCGATCCATTCGAATCCATATAAAATGATCTTTTGTTCCTTTCTCTTTCCATAGAAAAGAAGGGAAAGGTAGGGATGACAGGATTTGAACCTGCGACATTTTGTACCCAAAACAAATACGCTACCAAGCTGCGCTACATCCCTTCTAATCATTAGACAATGTTATTTTATAGAATTCGAAATCTGTTTCCCACATTTTTCCACCTTCATTTCTCTTCGGTCTCGTGAATGAAAAGACTTTATACATGCATGTAGGGTCTATTATCTAGAAGATTAATTAGCAAAATTTGGTGATGAAACATCTTTTTTCTGTTCTATAAATAGGACCACAGCCCGGATCACATTATACATATATTCATCAGTTCCGAGTTTTTCCTAGGATTCGTAACTATTGATACGGTTGAATCACTTACACATTATGATCGATAAGGAGAATTTACAATGCAAGATCTAAAGACCTATCTTTCCACAGCGCCTGTGTTAGCTATTTCATCGTTCATTTTTTTAGCCGGTCTATTGATAGAAATCAATCGTTTTTTTCCAGATGCTCTTACTTTTGCTTTTTTTTAATTGTTGTCCTCCCCTTAAAGTCAAGGGAAAAAGATTGTGCTAGATTGACTTCTCCTACCTCTTGGAGAAATTAGTTGATTCAGCCCAAAATAGATCTAAGTTTGGAGATGGAATGGGGGGGGTAGAATCAAAGTAGAAATATAGATCCAAAGGTTCTTTCCACATTCAATTTTGTAAGTAAAACTAAAAACCCCTGATCAATCATTTTTTACTTTCAAATGTTTTATCGTGGGATCTCCGTCTATCAACTTCTATCCCTTTTTCCCTCTTTTTCAGATCGAAAAGCAAAGTAGACCCAATATCCAGAGTAAGTTTATGGCCAAGAGCGGAGATGTAAGAGTAACAATTACTTTGGAGTGCACTAGTTGTACCCAAGATAGTGTTTATAAAAGATTCCCGGGGATTTCTAGATATACGACTCGGAAAAATCGACGCAATACACCTATTCGATTGGAATCAAATAAATTTTGTCCCTATTGTTACAAGCATACCATTCACGGAGAGATAAAAAAAAGAGATTAAACGTACTACTCCTACCCAGGGATAGAAATAGATCACAGATATAAAAAGAAATGGTATTTCAACAAGATCTTGAATGGAACGATATTTTCGAAAGATTTGGAATAAATAGTATTCAAAAGGTTCATGAAACAAACTATGGATAAACCCAAGCGATATTTTCGTAGACATTTGACACCAATTCGTAGACATTTGACACCAATTCGTAGACATTTGTCACCAATTAGGTCGGGAGATCGGATTGATTATAAAAATATGAGCCTAATTAGTCGATTTATTAGCGAGCAAGGAAAAATATTATCTGGCCGAGTGAATAGATTAACCTCAAAACAACAACGTCTCATTACTAACGCTATTAAACGAGCTCGTATTCCATCTTTGTTACCCTTTCTTTATAATGAAAACTAAATTCATCCATGGAATGGAAATGAACCTACTCCTTAATCAAATCGGAGCTGGGATATCTGTTCGATAAAGATGCAGATCTTTAGTCTATTGTCGAAAAAGTTGACAGAATTTCATTCTTGGAAAAAAATTTGATTGAAGTCTTTTCGTTTCATTCATTTCCAATATTTAAAAATTTTTCAATGTTTCGACCTTCCCGGAGGGAATTCTCCGGGAGAATCTTTCTATCCATTCCATCTTTACCTATTTCTTTCATCTATACCTAACCTATTTCATCACACGATAAGTTCTTCAAGATGGTGGAAAAGCAATTACTATCTAATACAGCTATTTGTGCAAGTGTTTTACGATTTGGAAGCAACTGCCTCTTGTACAAATATTGGATGAATCTGTTATAAGAGACTCCATTGGCACGGGCTGCTGCATTAATTCGAGTAATCCACAAACGACGAAGATCTCTCTTGCGTTTACCTCTATCTCGGTGGGCGGAAACTAAGGCTCTAGCTTTCCGTTGGTTAGCAGTTCGAAAAAGTTTCGAATGGGCCCCTCGAGAGCCTGATACAAATGCAAGAATCTTTTTCCGACGTTTTCGAGCTATATATCCACGTTTCACTCTGGTCATTGACGTTTACTCTCATGAATCGCTAATCTTTTTATTGGTTAGTCATTTGTTTGGTCCATTGAGAATAACACTGATTCTTCTTATTTAGAAAATAAAAGTTCCAATGGCTTTTGCTACTGCAACCTTCCCAACCATAATTCCCTTTGGATAGGCATCTTCCGGGTAAGCAAGGGCTCGGACCTTGTACTGAGAATGAGAAAAAATCATGGGTTTCATCGTTTCTATGGTTCTTTCTCCAACGGTAAGGTCCTCTCCATACGCCGGAGCCTCTTATTCATTTCCGAAATATGAGATGAGTATGTTATCGGTAACTTGTACGGTTTACCATCTCCAGCTCTACTCTTGAATCATCAAGTAATAAATACTCTCATTACAAGATCTATTCATACAGTAACGACATGTAATTCTGGGGTTGGCCAGGTAGCTGACCCTGTTGTTCCGTTCTCGCGGCAATATGAGCATAAACTTTATGCTTCTTCAATTTGCATGATTTCCCCGCTCAATGGATTGATGACCATTCGCTACCAATGAGGAATTGCTTTTCATCCCACATAAAGGTGATTGGGTTTGCACCAATGGAAACCATAAATTTCATCCCCGGTAAGGTTAGATGATGGATCTTTACTTTATTATGGCGGGAAAATTCTTCTCTTATTTCGTTGTAAGAATTTCCCAGTCTCTTTCAGCTTCTGATCCGAACGAGTCGCACATACACCCTAGCACATACTCCTCTACGCTGAGGACATCCTCGAAGAGCAGGAGATTTTTTTCTATTCTCTATTGGCTGTCTTGCTTTTCTAATAAGTTGTTGAATAGTGGGCATTCTAGCTGTATTGTATGCGGAATCAACTGGTTCGGATTGATCCTAACCATATAAGGTTATTATGAAATGAATCACTTTCCCTTTCCCCCTTTTTTTTTTTAAGAAAAAGAAGAGATCAGTTTACAGTTCATTATAAAAATCAATTAAAAAGAGGATCTTCCGATATGAGATCAACCTTCCGCTACGGCATCAACAATGCCATAAGCTCGGGCTTCTGTTGCTGACATAAAAACATCTCTGTCCAGGTCCCGTTGAATGACCTCTCCGAGGTTGCCCGTTCTTTCTATATAACATTTTGTTATGTAATCGCGAAGCATCGTTACGTGTTTCGATTCGGTATGAAAATCTGCGGCCGGTCCGTCATAATAGGAACTAGCAGGTTGGTGGATCATAACCCTAGCGTGAGGTAATGCTATACGTTTAGTAATTTCTCCCCCGATTAGGATGAAAGATCCCATTGAAGCAGCTATCCCCATACATATTGTATGTACATCTGGTACTATTATTTGCATAATATCGAAAAGACCTACTCCCGGTATTACTGATCCACCGGGACAGTTGAGAAATGAGAACATATCTTTATTTGCATCTTCTGCACTCAAATATACCATGAGACCCATGAGTTGATTTGCAATCTCGTGATTGATATCCTGAGCCAAAAAAAGTAATCTCTCTCGATAAAGTCGGTTGTATAAGTCGACCCAATTTGCATCTTCATCTCCAGGGGCTCGGAAAGGAACTTTTGGAACACCAACGGGCATTTGTTTTAATGGAAAGAAGTGAAGCACTATACTCTAATATGGGAACGTAAAGTATATGAAGTTGTGTCACACATGAACTCTTCCATCTTGGATGGATAGTATTTCTTCATAGGGAAGGTTTTTCACCTATTTGGAAATAGAGTTTTAGATGGATCAAAGATCCATGTAAAAGATCCTTCAATTATTCGAGTTGATAATGTAACGAATCACACTTTTACCACTAAACTATACCCGCCACGATCCGATTGTAACATACGGATCGATCTTTTGTCCAACCGATAGGAAGATGAGGAGTTATCAACCTCTATTGAAAGTTTCTATCAATCATTACCTCGTTTTCATTATTACATGAATCTCCATCGCCGGGGATGAAATACTATTTACCAAAGTATTTCATTCCCGGCGATGATGGCTCATTGTAATTATAGATTACCTTTGCGAACTGCTAATAAAACAATGACTAATGGGCCCGATACAACCGTCAGAGTCAGAACAGTGAGCTGCGCAATAACTTCTAGATTCATTTGGGTTTCTTTCACCTCTATGATCCCATCGACTTGATGGATGTATGAATAAAATGTTGTCGAGATCAATCACTTTTCTTCTCTTCTATTTTCTCTTCTTCATCTGCCGCTCCATTTTTCTTCTTCTTCCCCATCTGTGTAACTTCGTCAGGAATAGCCCTCAGTAACTATGAACAATATCATACCATATAAAAGGACTAGAGAGCCAAAGAAAGAAACATAGAAAAAAAATTGAAAGGAAAAGGGTGGTTTGTTAAGGCCAGGCCAGGCAGGTCAGAAAAAAGGCAAAATTTTTTGAAACGAAATGAAAAATACGATTCGCCAGATTCGTTTTTTCTAACTGAATAATTGCAATATTCGTTATATTGTCAATACAATCCGTACATGCTATGGTATACACCTTTACTCCACCATTCATTTTGTTAAACAAGAACTTTTCCATCTTGGAGAGATGGCTGAGCGGACCAAAGCGGCGGATTGCTAATCCGTAGTACGGATTATCCGTACCGAGGGTTCGAATCCCTCTCTCTCCGTTCGGTCACTATTGCGGATAACTCCGAATCTTTCTACGGAACGGAAAAGACTCATTAACCTAGATACTTTTTTTCGCTATTCTTTACGTCCGGGATTACGTCCTGGATCGTTCGATAGAAATCCAAAGATAAAAAGAGAAATGAAAAATATCACTACTGTGTAAACGAACAGCTTAAGAGTAAGCATTACGTAATCTCCGGGATCCTAATTATAAGTACAACAGAATAAATCATCAATCTTTGTATAATATATGAATACTTGAATACCAAACAATAGTATGATTCATAAAAATCACGAAATTATTTCTCCGGATCACGTGTGAAAATCAAATTGAAAGAAGGAGATAATTTATATCTTTGTTTTCAAAATGGTCTTTTTTCCCTTCTTCTTTTTTGGATCAACCAGATATTTTTCGAATCTTTATGAAAATATATCATTCGTATCAATACGTGAACAAATAGCCCGATCCGAAGTGAGCGATGGGATTGAAAGGAAAGGAATTGATGAAGGTGAGTGGAAAAGTTTTTAGTCGGGAGCAGATAAGGTATCTGGATCTGGTATCATCGGGTGGAGCAAGGATAGAACTTCTGTCACAAAAAATGTAAAGAGTTATACAAAAATTGGATCAATGACAGCGATCTAAAAACTTTCAAAAGGAAAAAAGGGGATACTTTTTATCGAAAACTTACAGCAGCTTGCCAAACAAAGGCTAAGAGAAAAGAGAGAACAGGAATAATTGGCATTACATCGACAATTGGATCGGAAATCGCATAAGCCTCAGGTAATTTTCCAAAAAAGATATTATTTGAATAGATAAAGGCATCATCTAGAAAAATATTGAGCATAACTGGCATTTTTCTTCTCCAAAAAAAATTAGGGGGGGGTAAAGCCAGAAAAGTCTTTGATTGATCAAATCGATCGAGAAGCTCTTCGGCAAGTTTGACCGGACTTGGGGTTGGAAGGGATGATTCTTTCATACATACAATATTTTACCCAATCTAATAGAAAATGATCAATGAATGGATATTCTTGTCCCTTTTTCTGTTTTTCCTATTATGTCCAATTCCATCAATAACCTATTTTATCAAAATATCCACAAAATTTTCCAGCCCAATTAGGATCTTATCTAATGAATCTTGGATCCTAATGAGTTGACAAAAAATTGAATATAAGTATTCATTAGCATATGAATAGGGAAATAGGATGGGAATGGGGCGTGGCCAAGCGGTAAGGCAGCAGGTTTTGATCCTGTTATTCGGAGGTTCGAATCCTTCCGTCCCAGACTTATTTCATTGGTTCCTGTTTTCTGTTCTCTCCCTCTTCCTTTTTTCTTTCGTAAAGATAAATCCAAAATTTCGTTCTACTTTTTATCATAATTTCACCATACTTATCAGAAGGGAATGTGATTACAATAGGGAAGGGATAAAGGGATATCTCTGTGGTGCAAGATGGGAATACGGATCAATTTGAGATAAGGTTCAATTTATGAAATTAGCCCATTGGATGTATGCTGGTCCTGCTCATATTGGAACTCTACGAGTAGCTAGTTCATTCAAAAATGTCCATGCCATTATGCATGCTCCTCTAGGAGATGATTATTTTAATGTAATGCGCTCTATGTTAGAACGGGAAAGAAATTTTACTCCTGCAACTGCTAGTATAGTAGATCGTCACGTACTAGCACGTGGATCTCGAAAAAGAGTTGTGGATAATATTCTTCGAAAAGATAAGGAGGAAGGTCCCGATCTGATCATATTGACACCTACATGTACCTCTAGTATCTTGCAAGAGGATTTAAAAAACTTTGTGGATAGAGCATCCATAATCTCCGATTGCAACGTCATTTTTGCGGATGTGGATCATTATCAAGTGAATGAAATTCAGGCAGCGGATAGAACTTTGGAACAGGTGGTTCGATATTATTTGGAGAAATCCTATAGACAAGAAACATTGGATCAATTCGTAACAGATGCACCTTCTGTAAATATAATTGGGATTCTTACTTTGGGCTTTCATAATCGACACGATTGTCGTGAGTTGAGACGTTTATTAAAAGATCTGGACATCAGAATTAATCAAATAATTCCTGAAGGAGGATCTGTAGAGGATTCAAAAAATTTACCAAAAGCTCGGTTCAATTTAATTCCTTATCGTGAAGTGGGCTTAATGACAGCAATGTATTTGAATAAAGAATTTGGGATGCCTTATGTATCTACAACTCCTATGGGAGCTGTAGATATGGCCGAGTGCATTCGACAGATAAAGAAATATATTGATACCTTGGCGGCTCCTATTTTATCAAGCAAAAGGGTTGATTACGAATCCTATATCGATGGACAAACTCGATTCGTTTCCCAAGCTGCTTGGTTCTCAAGATCTATCGATTGTCAGAATTTTACGGGGAAAGAAACAGTCGTTTTTGGTGATGCAACTCATGCTGCTTCAATCACTAAGATACTTGCTAGAGAGATGGGAATTCGTGTGAGTTGTACAGGTACTTATTGTAAACATGATGCAGAATGGTTCAAAGAGCAAATTAAAGATTTTTGTGATGAGATAATCATCACAGATGATCATGCTGAAGTAGGAGATATTATCGCTCGCGTGGAACCCTCTGCAATATTTGGTACTCAAATGGAACGTCATATTGGTAAACGTCTTGAGATTCCCTGTGGAGTTATTTCCGCACCAGCTCATATCCAAAATTTTTCCTTGGGATATCGACCCTTCCTGGGTTACGAAGGTACTAATCAAATAGCTGATCCAGTTTATAACTCATTCGCTCTGGGTATGGAGGATCATCTTCTAGAGATTTTTTGTGGTCATGATACGAAGGAAATAATGACTAAATCATTATCCACGGATATGAGTCCAATTTGGAATCCTGAAAGTCGACTAGAATTGAATAAAATCCCCCGTTTTGTCAGGGACGAAGTAAAGAGAAACACAGAAAAATTTGCACGACGAAAGGGCATTTTGAACGTTACTGTCGAGGTAATGCACGCAGCTAAAGAAGCATTAAGTTAAGTACCTGATCAATATCAATTCATTTATTACATTGAGTGTATTCTATACAAAAAGAGTGGATCCAATTCGATACCTATTCCTCCCATATCAATTGAGTTAATGACTATTCATAATCACGTATCAATCATGATTCGAGATCTTAAAAACATCGTCTGAAACGATGTGGTAGAAAGCAACGTGCGACTTTACATAATCGGTTTCGTGGATATGGATTATGACATCCAACATTTCATATTCGGATCAAATACCCTTGACTCAACATTATTCTTATTTTAGTATATACTCTCCAAGTCACTCTCGTTTGTTTCCACGTGATTCCATACAAAGATGACGAATATTTGAATCGTTCTACCAAGGCTGTTACACATAAGCCTAGGATTTTCTCTCGATGCGTCTAACATCTCGTCCCAATACAGTGCCAATCCAACAATTCATTTATCTTTTATTCTGGATTGACAATAGTGTATTGTGTCGATATAATTCGTCCATTCACAATAGAAATAGATATCTTAGGTTCATCATTTATCAGTGATCCTATCCAATCATGATAATTCTGTCGACGGATCATTTATTCATAACCTAGATTACTTTATTCTGGAATGGTGGATCGAAATTATTCATATACATATATGAACTGATGAGTGAATTATTTGGTCATTCACATAGGTTTTTGATCCCTCCCGTTGTTATTTAACAACAACGATTGGTAAGATTCTATTTACCGGTTCATATTGAGTAACCTCGCATTCCACTTCGATCGTATATATATCCTCAATATCTATTTAAAATATGGGTTGCTAACTCAATGGTAGAGTACTCGGCTTTTAAGTGCGACTAAGGTCTTTTACACATTTGAATGAAGTAGAAAACTCGTCGATACCATCGGTAAAGTTTGGAAGACTACGACTGATCCTCGAAGTAGAATTAACGGAAAAAACAGCATGTCGTTCCAACATATGATCTTTATGATACCTGATATTATTTTTAGGATACCTGATATGATTCGATCAGGACCGGATCTAATTCAAGGAATCAAATGGGTGGGAAATGTCTATTATATACCTAGGTGGATGTATAATATGATCATCCTTTCGGATCAAATGTGATAATTGTGAATAGGATCGAATCAATTCGCGGTTAAGTCGAATGAGTCAATGGAGAAAGCTATATGACTTGAATCATAAGTAGACCCAGAGAAACGAGCTTCTGTTCCTCGTTCCAATTAAACGAGCGAGGAATTCCCCTTACTGATCAGAAGTTAAGAGCATTTTAGTACCCGATATCGGGAGGTTTTCCCTGAGTAGATCAGGGATTTATACACTCACAATGAGTCCTAAGTACTCGAGTACAGATGTGTAAGATAAATAGTGTACTGACCAGGTTTATTTATTCCATGAGTCAGGAGAGCGATCGGTTGCCAGGATAAAAGATTTTCGTTCTTCCTCATGACGAACGAGATCCTTGGGTAGTAAATCTGCTGAATAGAAGATAGAATCTTTATATCATCTATCTTTTTCCTATCTTGTCCCGACTAGATCGCACCATGTATTGTATTATCTCAGAATTTAAGAGGTTATTCTCATGAACGAGGGCCAGGTTTGAAAATGGATGAGTTCCATAGATACGGAAAGGAAGATAGCTCTTGGCAACAATGCTTTTTATATCCACTCTTTTTTCAGGAAGATCTTTACGCAATTTCTCATGATCATTATTTGGATGGATCGAGTTCCTCCGAACCGATGGAACATTTAAGTTCCAATGATCAGTTCAGTTTCCTAACTGTAAAACGTTTGATTGGTCAAATACGTCAACAGAATCATTCAATTGTTTTATTCGTGAATTGTGATCCAAATCCATTAGTTGATCGCAAGAAGAGTTCCTATTCTGAATCGGTACTAGAAGGACTGACATTGGTCCTGGAAGTTCCGTTCTCTATACGGTCAAAATATTCTGTGGAAGGGATGAATGAATGGAAGAGTTTCCGGTCGATCCATTCAATATTTCCCTTCTTGGAGGATAAATTCCCGCATTCAAATTATGTATCAGATACACGAATACCCTATTCTATTCATCCAGAAATTTTGGTTCGAACCTTTCGTCGCTGGATCGGAGATGCTCCCTCCTTGCACCCATTACGATCTATTCTCTATGAATATCGAAATAGTTCAGAGAGTTTACAAAGATCGATTATTGTCGTCCCGAAAGTAAATACGAGATTCTTCCTGTTCCTGTGGAATAATTATGTCTATGAATGCGAATCCATTTTAGTTTCCCTTCTTAAACGATCCTCTCATTCACGATCGTTATCTCATGGGTCTTTCCCTCAGCGAACTCATTTTCATCGAAAAATAAAAAATATTTTTCTATTTTCTCGTCGAAATTCATTTCAAAGTATCTGGTCGTTGAAGGATCCTAACATTCACTATGTTAGATATGGAGAAAGATCTATTATAGCTATAAAGGGTACTCATCTCCTAGTGAAAAAATATAGATATTATCTTCCAATTTTTCGGCAATGTTATTTCCATCTTTGGAACGAACCATATAGGGTATGTTCTCATCAATTATCCAAGAATTGTTCTTCTTCTTTAGGTTATTTTCTGAGGGTTCGGATGAAACCTCTTTTGGTCAAGACTAAAATGCTAGATGAGTTATTCATTGCCGATCTTATTACCGATGAATTTGATCCAATAGTTCCGATTGTACCAATAATTGGATTATTGTCTAGAGAAAAATTCTGTGATATATCAGGGCGGCCAATTAGTAAATTGTCTTGGACCAGTCTAACAGATGATGATATCCTGGATCGATTCGATCGAATTTGGAGAAATCTTTTTCATTACTACAGTGGATCCTTTGGTCGAGATGGTTTATATCGTATAAAGTATATACTTTCATTATCATGTGCTAAAACTTTAGCCTGTAAACATAAAAGTACGATACGTGTAGTTCGGAAGGAATTAGGTCCAGAACTCTTTAAAAAATCGTTTTCAAAAGAACGAGAATTGGATTCTCCGCCTTTTTCATCAAAAGCGGCGGCCCGTTCACAGAGAGAACGAATTTGGCATTCAGATATTCCCCAGATAAATCCCCTAGCCCATTCCTGGCAAAAGATACAGGATCTGAAAATAGAAAACTTATTTGACCAATGAAATGCTCTTTGAGTCATTGCCTCGATTCAGAATCATTTTTATTTTCCCATCCGAGAACTAAAATGATTAGGAAATAGATACATTACATGGGGAAAGCCGTGTGCGATGAGAATTGCAAGCACGGTTTGGGGAGAGATTTCTCGCTCTTACTGATACTGAAGGAGCAGATAATCCACTCCATCCGACGAGCTCCGGGTTCGAGTCCCGGGCAACCCGGATCAAATTTCTGATAGGGACCTCTGTCCACTTATTCTGGTTCTGGATCCAATCAAGTTCCTTTTCCTATTTGTTCCTATTCACAGGTAACGAACTATCGCACTATGGGTTCTCCGGAAAGGTGATGAAGAATTAATATCCCACTCATATTAATTTATTCAGAATTCGGTTCCAGAATCGCATTGCACTTCGTTATAGCGAACAACAAAATTTTTATCTTCACTGCCTATCCGTTCTCATTACAACGGATCTTCCATTCCTGTAACCAGGAATGGAAGAATTTGATGGAGTATCTAACCACAGATAGATCTATAGAGTGTGTAATATATGCGCAAAAATAGAGAGTCTATCTCAAATACTATATTCTATCCCGGATATTAGTTGACATTGATACATGGATCATATTATACTGTCAAATAACAAGCCTTATGCTTGGGAGCCTCTGATGATTTTATAAACGAAGTTCTGACCATGACCGCAATTATAGAAAGACGCGAAAGCGCAAATTTATGGGGTCGCTTCTGCGACTGGATCACTAGCACCGAAAACCGTCTTTACATTGGATGGTTCGGTGTTTTGATGATCCCTACCCTATTGACCGCAACCTCTGTATTCATTATTGCTTTCATCGCAGCTCCTCCGGTAGATATTGATGGTATTCGTGAGCCCGTTTCCGGTTCTCTTCTTTATGGAAACAATATTATCTCCGGTGCCATTATTCCTACCTCTGCAGCTATCGGTTTGCACTTCTATCCCATCTGGGAAGCAGCTTCCGTCGATGAATGGCTATACAACGGGGGTCCTTACGAGCTAATCGTTCTACACTTCCTACTTGGTGTAGCTTGCTATATGGGTCGTGAGTGGGAGCTTAGCTTCCGTCTAGGTATGCGTCCTTGGATTGCTGTTGCATACTCAGCTCCTGTTGCAGCTGCTACTGCCGTTTTCTTGATCTACCCTATTGGTCAAGGAAGCTTCTCTGACGGTATGCCTCTAGGAATCTCTGGTACTTTCAATTTCATGATTGTATTCCAGGCTGAGCACAATATCCTTATGCATCCATTCCACATGTTGGGTGTAGCTGGTGTATTCGGCGGCTCTCTATTCAGTGCTATGCATGGTTCTTTGGTAACTTCTAGTTTGATCAGGGAAACTACTGAGAATCAGTCCGCAAATGCAGGTTACAAATTTGGTCAGGAGGAAGAAACCTACAATATTGTGGCTGCTCACGGTTATTTCGGCCGATTGATCTTCCAGTATGCTAGTTTCAACAACTCCCGTTCTTTACATTTCTTCTTAGCTGCTTGGCCCGTAGCAGGTATCTGGTTTACCGCTCTAGGCATAAGCACTATGGCTTTCAACCTAAATGGATTCAATTTCAACCAATCTGTAGTTGACAGTCAAGGTCGTGTAATTAACACTTGGGCCGATATCATTAATCGTGCTAACCTAGGTATGGAAGTTATGCACGAACGTAATGCTCATAACTTTCCTCTGGATCTAGCTGCTGTTGAATCTATTTCAATAGGTGGATAA